CAAAATTTTTTTTTAAAATTTAAAAAAAAAAAAAAAAAAAAGAACAACCCCAATCAAGTGAAGATGCAATAGTCGAACTTTATAAACAATTATATTGTATAGGTGGAGATATTGTATTTTCCGAATCTATACGTAAAGAATTACAAAAAAAATTTTTTCAACAAAGATGTGAATTAGGAAAAATTGGTCGATTAAATTTAAATAAAAAACTGAATCTTAACGTACCTGAAAATGAATATTTTTTGCTACCACAAGACATTTTAGTTGCTATAGATTATTTGATAAAAATAAAATTTGGTATTGGTACACTTGATGATATAGATCATTTAAAAAACCGTCGTATTCGATCAGTAGCAGACTTATTACAAGATCAATTAAAATTAGCATTAACACGTTTAGAAAATTCCGTACGACAAATTATACGAGGAGCAACTAAGAAAAAGCGTTTACCTAATCCTAAAAGTTTAATTAGTCCAACTCCATTAATAGCTACTTTTAAAGAATTTTTTGGTTCACACCCTTTATCTCAATTTTTAGATCAAACTAATCCATTAACAGAAATAGTTCATAAACGAAGATTAAGTTCTTTAGGTCCTGGAGGATTAACAAGACGAACGGCTAATTTTCAAGTACGAGATATTCATTTTAGTCATTATGGACGCATTTGTCCTATTGAAACATCTGAAGGTATGAATGCCGGACTTATTGCATCATTAGCGATTCATGCAAAAGTTAATACTTGGGGATCTCTAGAAAGTCCTTTTTATAAAATGTCAAAAATTTCTAAAGAAGAAAAACTTCTTTATTTATCTGCCGGAGAAGATGAATATTATCGAATAGCTACTGGAAATTGTTTGGCCTTAGATCAAGATACACAACAAATACAAATAACTCCAGCTCGATATCGACAAGAATTTTTAGCTATTGCTTGGGAACAAATACATCTTCGAAGTATTTATCCTTTACAATATTTTTCTGTTGGCGCTTCTCTAATTCCTTTTTTAGAGCATAATGATGCAAATCGTGCTTTAATGGGATCTAATATGCAGCGTCAAGCAGTTCCACTTATAAAACCTGAAAAATGTATTGTAGGAACAGGCTTAGAAAGTCAAGCAGCTCTCGATTCTGGAAGTATTACTATTATAAAACAAAGTGGAAAAATTTTATATACTGATGGTAAAAAAATAAATTTGATCGACACTAATAAAAAAAAAAACACAACTAAATTTTTCAATATATACCAGCGTTCAAATAATAGTACTTGCATACATCAAAAAATACAAGTTACTCAACAAAAATTTTTAAAAAAAGGACAAATTCTAGCAGATGGCGCAGCAACTCTAAAAGGAGAATTAGCCTTAGGAAAAAATATTTTAGTAGCATATATGCCATGGGAAGGGTATAATTTTGAAGACGCAATACTTATTAACGAACGTCTAATATATGAAGATATTTATACATCAATTCATATTGAAAGATATGAAATTAAATCTCGTACTACAAGTCAAGGTATGGAAAAAATTACTAAAGAAATACCTCATTTAGAAAATAACGTACTACGTCATTTAGATAAAAATGGACTTGTATTGTTAGGATCTTGGGTTGAAACAGGAGATGTTTTAGTAGGAAAATTAACACCTCAAGAAACAGAAGACTCATTACGTGCTCCAGAAGGAAAATTATTACAAGCTATATTTGGTATTCAAGTAGCAACTGCAAAAGAAACTTGTTTAAAAGTTCCTTCAGGTGGAAAAGGACGAGTTATTGATGTACGATGGATTTCTAAAAAAGAAAATTCGACTAATTATGAAAAAATAATACATATTTACATAGCTCAAAAACGCAAAATACAAGTAGGAGATAAAGTAGCTGGAAGACATGGTAATAAAGGTATTATTTCAAAAATTTTACCTCGCCAAGATATGCCGTATTTACAAGATGGCACACCAATTGATATGGTATTAAGTCCATTAGGGGTACCTTCGCGAATGAATGTAGGACAAATTTTTGAATGCTTACTTGGTTTAGCCGGTCATTTTTTAAAAAAAAATTATCGAATAACCCCTTTTGATGAAAGATATGAACGAGAAGCTTCAAGAAAACTAGTTTTTTCAGAACTATATAAAGCAAGTACAAAAACAGGAAACCCTTGGTTATTTGAAACTGAAAATCCTGGAAAAAGTCGTTTAATAGATGGAAGAACTGGAGAAATATTTGAACAATCTGTTACAGTAGGAAAAGCTTATATGCTAAAATTAATTCATCAAGTTGACGATAAAATTCACGCACGTTCTAGTGGACCTTACGCACTTGTTACTCAACAACCTCTTAGAGGCAGATCTAGACGTGGAGGACAAAGAGTAGGAGAAATGGAAGTATGGGCTTTAGAAGGTTTTGGTGTTGCTTATATTTTACAAGAAATGCTTACTATTAAATCTGATCATATTCATGCTCGATATGAAGTACTTGGTGCAATTATAACAGGAGAGCCAATACCTAAACCTAGTACTGCTCCAGAATCTTTTCGATTACTTGTTCGAGAATTAAGATCTTTATCTTTAGACTTAGATCATTCAGTTATATTTGAAAAAAACTTAAATGTAAATTTTAAAGAAGTTTAATAAGAAAAAATAAATTTAAATTTTATGATTCATCAAGAAAAATATCAGCATCTTCGAATTCGATTAGCTTCTCCTGAACAAATACGCAGTTGGGCTGAAAGAATTTTACCTAATGGAGAAATTGTCGGACAAGTAACAAAACCATATACCTTACATTATAAAACACATAAACCTGAAAAAGATGGATTATTTTGTGAACGTATTTTTGGTCCTATTAAAAGCGGACTTTGCGCTTGTGGAAAATATCAAACAATTGAAAAATATGCAAAATTTTGTGAACAATGTGGTGTTGAGTTTATTGAATCACGTGTTCGAAGATATCGAATGGGATACATTAAATTAGCTTGCCCAGTAACACATGTGTGGTATTTAAAACGCTTACCTAGTTATATTGCAAATCTTTTAGCTAAACCTCTTAAAGAATTAGAAAGTCTAGTATATTGCGATGTGTGACTTGGTTATAGAACTTAATTATACAGATTTAATTACAACTGTTATCCTATTTTATTTATTATAAGGATATTTCTTATTTTGATATGTTTCGTTAAAAAAGTAACATAAAACTCAAAAAAATTTAAATTTAAAGTATTTAATCTAAGGTTTCTATTTACATATATATATAAATATAGAAATATTTACTATTTACTATCTTTATGTATTTTTTGTATAATTTTTTCTTTAACATTTGTAGATTTCGTAAAAAAATAAAATTTAATTTTTAATTTATTATTGTATTGATTTATAATGGATAGTGCAGTTTATTCATCGCATATATATACGCTAAATAATACTAGATCCATCGAAATAGAAAGAAAACCTATAGGATTATAAAAATAAGTGTATAAACAAGATAATTTCTTATTAATTCTAAAAATATTCGAGGTATTTTTGTAAAAAAATATATCATTTAAAGAAAGTAAGATTACTCAAAAATAAAAATTTTCTTAAACTTTTGAATATAACTTGAGTAAAAAATAGTAATAAATTGTTTTTTTGTCTAATTTTTATATAAAAAAAACAAAATATATATTTTTTTAATATATTTCAAGAAATACATATATAAAACTTGTATTTACAATTACAATATTATTAAAAATTAAAATTTAATGCTATTTGAGCCGGATGAAAAAAAATTTTCATGTCCGATTCTGAGGGGGGGAATTAAAAAAATTAAAAAAAAGAAACCTATCCCAATCTTTTTCTTGCTAGACCTATTTCAAAAAAACCTACTTTATTAAAATTACGAGGTTTATTTAAATATGAAGATCAATCTTGGAGAGAAATATTTCCTCGTTTTTTTTCTTCAACTGGATTTGAAGCATTTCAGACTAGAGAAATAGCTACTGGAGGTGATGCTATTAAAAAACAAATAAGTAATATCAATCTCCAAGTAGTTATGAATTATACATATATAGAATGGAAAGAATTAGTAGAACGAAAATCTACAGGAAATGAATGGGAAGATCGAAAAATTCAAAGAAGAAAAGATCTTTTGGTAAGACGTATAAAATTAGTAAAACAATTTCTTCAAACAGATATAAAACCAGAGTGGATGGTTTTATCTTTTTTACCAGTTCTTCCGCCTGAATTACGGCCTATGATTGAATTAGGCGAAGGCGAATTAATTACTTCTGATTTAAATGAACTATATCGAAGAGTTATTTATAGAAATAATACTCTTATTGATTTTTCGGCCAGAAGTGGTTCTACACCAGGAGGTTTAGTTGTTTGTCAAACTAGATTAGTACAAGAAGCAGTAGATGCACTTATTGATAATGGTATTCGGGGACAACCTATGAAAGATAGTCATAATAGGCCTTATAAATCTTTTTCAGATATTATTGAAGGAAAAGAAGGACGCTTTCGTGAAAATTTACTCGGAAAACGAGTTGATTATTCAGGACGATCTGTTATTATAGTTGGTCCTTCTCTTCCATTACATCAGTGTGGGTTACCACGAGAAATGGCAATAGAATTATTTCAAGCTTTTGTTATTCGAGGTTTAATTGGACGACATCTTGCTCCTAATCTCAGAGCAGCTAAAAGTATGATTCAAAACAAAGAGTCTATTATATGGAAAGTACTTCAAGAAATTATGCAAGGACATCCTATTTTATTAAATCGAGCACCTACTTTACATCGATTAGGCATACAAGCATTTCAACCTATTTTAATAAAAGGTCGCGCTATTCGTTTACATCCACTAGTCTGCGGAGGATTTAATGCAGATTTTGACGGAGATCAAATGGCTGTTCATATACCATTATCTTTAGAAGCTCAAGTTGAAGCGCGATTACTTATGTTTTCATATACAAATCTTTTGTCTCCTGCTACAGGAGATCCAATTTCTGTACCAAGTCAAGATATGCTTCTGGGACTTTATTTATTAACAATTGAAAATCATCAAGGTATTTATGGTAATAAAAATCATCCTTATAAATACAATAATAACAAAATTAATTTAAATAAAACACCTTATTTTTATAGCTATGATGATGTAATAAAAGCTCAAAAACAAAAAGAAATTAAATTACACAGTCCTTTGTGGCTTCGATGGGAAACAAAATTGCGAATAATTACGTCAATAAATCGTGAAAAACCTGTTGAAGTTCAATACAATTCTTCTGGTATTTTTTCTAAAATTTATGAACATTATCAACTTAGAAAAAATAAAAAAGAACAAATTACTAATTTTTATATTTGCACAACTGTTGGTCGTATTATATTTAATCAACAAATAGAAGAAGCTATTCAAGGTACTTTAAAAGCTTCGCAATTTCGAAATACATCTTTACCAGCAATAATTATATAATATTCATTTTTTCTACAAACAGAAAAAAAAAAGCCAAATGAAAAATAGCTTAAATTTATTGGTATATCCTGTTTATGATAATAAAGAGGTTTTTTATTATGGCAGAACCAGCCAAAATGCTTTTCTATAATAAAGTGATGGATAGAACTGCCATAAAACAGCTTATTAGTAGATTAATTGCTCACTTTGGTATTACATACACAACACATATTTTAGATCAACTTAAAAATCTAGGCTTTAAACAGGCTACTCAAGCTGCAATTTCATTAGGAATTGATGATCTTTTAACAGCACCTTCAAAAAGTTGGCTGATCCAAGATGCGGAACAACAAGGTTATACTTCTGAAAAAAATTATCGTTATGGAAACGTTCATGCAGTAGAAAAACTACGTCAATTAATCGAAACATGGTATGCAACAAGTGAATATTTAAAACAAGAAATGAATCCTAATTTTCGGATGACAGATTCGTTAAATCCAGTACATATGATGTCTTTTTCGGGAGCTCGAGGAAGCACATCACAAGTTCATCAGTTAGTAGGTATGCGAGGTTTAATGTCAGACCCACAAGGTCAAATTATTGATTTACCTATTCAAAGTAATTTTCGTGAAGGGTTATCTTTAACAGAATATATTATTTCTTGTTATGGTGCTCGTAAAGGAGTCGTTGATACGGCAGTACGAACATCAGATGCTGGATATCTTACACGTAGATTAGTTGAAGTAGTTCAGCATATTGTGGTAAGAAAAATGGATTGTGGTACTTTTCAAGGTATTTTTGCAATTACTTCGCGCGATACTTATAAAAAAAAAAATAATCAACAAAAATTAATTGGTCGTATATTAGCAGAAAATGTATACATAAATGAAAGATGCATTGCTATCCGTAATCAAGATATTACAGCTAACCTTGCTCTTTCCTTAATAACTACTAAAAAAAAACAAATTTTTATACGTTCTCCTTTAACTTGTAAAAATATGCTATGGATTTGCCAATTATGCTATGGATGGAGTCTTACTCACGGTAATTTAATAGAATTAGGCGAAGCTGTCGGCATTATTGCGGGACAGTCTATTGGAGAACCAGGTACTCAATTGACGTTAAGAACGTTTCATACTGGTGGAGTTTTTACAGGTGATATTGCAGAACATATACGAACACCATTTAACGGAATTATTCAATTTGATAAAGATTCAGTTTATCCTACACGTACTCGCCATGGTCATCCTGCGTGGATATGTAATAATAATTTATCTGTTATTATTAAAAGCAAAAAAAAAGTAAATAATTTGGTTATTCCACCACAAAGTATGCTTTTAGTTCAAAATAATCAATATGTAGAATCAAAACAAATTATTGCAGAAATTCGTGCTAAAATATCTCCTTTTAAAGAAAAAATTCAAAAATATATTTATTCAAATTTATCTGGTGAAATGCATTGGAGTACAAAAGTTCACCATGCATCTGAATATATACATAGTAATGTTCATCTTTTATATATGACGGGTCATATATGGATATTAGCAGGGCATTTCGAAAAATGTAATGAATCTTTTTTATTCTATCGCAATCAAGATAAGTTAGATAATAAACTTCCAATTGCAAATAAAAATTTGAGTTTTTATAAAAATAATTTTTTAAATTACTTTTGGAATTTTATTTATTCTAGTATTATTTTATATACTTACAATTTTTTGGAAATTCAAAAAAAGAAAAAAACTCTTTTTTTTTTTAATAAAAAAAAAAATGAATATGAAAAAAAACCAATAGTCCCACTTATTCTTAAAATACCCCAAAATGGCATTTTAAAAAAAAATGATATTTTTGCTATTTTTAATGATCCTAAATATAGAATAAAAAATTCAGGAATTATAAAATATGGTACTATAAAAGTTGATTTAATTAGTAAAACAAAAAATATTTTTGAAGACTCAAAAAATAAGAATGGTAGATCAAGATATAAAATAATAAAAGAAGGTAATTTTTTTTTTATTCCTGAAGAAATACATAATTTAGATCAATCTCTTTTTTCTTCTCTTTTAATAAAAAATAATAGTTTTATTGAAGCGGGAACAAAAATAACTTCTACTATTACTAGTAAAGTAACTGGCTTGGTTAAAATAAAAAAAAAAAATAATAATTTTGAAATAAAAATATTACCTGGAAGTATATATTCTTCTAAAGAAAAAAAAAAAAACTTTAAACAAAGTGGTATTTTAATAGCTCCAGGAAAAAAAGTTTTTGAACAATTTTATGCTAAAAATTGGATTTATCTTGAATGGATTGTACTTTCCAAAAATAATTCTTTTTTTTTTATTAGACCAGCAATAGAATATAAAATAACATCAAATGATAATTCTTTAAATTTACCAATACCTTTTTTTTTAGACTTCTTAAAAGAACAACAAGCAGTTAAATTTCAAACTATTAAATATATTTTTTATCAAGATGGTGAAGAAGTTGAAATTCTTAATAATACTGAAATTCAATTAATTCAAAGCTGTTTAATACTAACTTGGGAAACAAAAATATTTATCAAAGAAGCTCATATTTCTTTTATAAAAATTCGTATTAATAAAATTAGTAAATTTTTTCTTCAAATAAGTTTAATTGAATATTTTAGCTTTAATTATAAAAAAAAAGAAAATAATAAAATTCTTAATTCTTATTTTACTAAAAAAAAACAGATTATTAATCAAAATTTTAATAAAAAAAATTTATTGTTTAATAAAACTTGGGGTATTATCCGTACTTCTTCAAAAAAAAACCAAGAAGAAAATTTTTTTCTTGTTTTATCACCATCAAATTTATTTCAAACTAATTTAGTTAGCAAAACGAAAAAAAGTACGAAAATAGAAAATAATATAGAAAAAATTTTAACTTATCAATCAAATGAATTAAAAGTAGTAATTAAAGATTCTAATATAAAAAAAAAGAAAAGTTTCTTAAAACAAAATTTTATAAAATTTCTAGGTCTTTTAGGTCATTCACAAAATTTTACAAAAAATTTTCAACCTTTTTCTTATTCTTATAAAAAATTTAATAATAAATTAAAACCAATTAATTTTTCAATTATTGATAATTTTAATAAAAAAATTAAAATACCTATATGGTACTTTTTGGATGAAAATAAAAAAATTCATAAATTTATATTAACTAAAAATGTTGTTTTTAGTTTATTAAGTTGGTCTTTTTCGTTATTTTTTTTTAAAAAAAAAAAAATTCAATTTATTAATCTTGGACATTTTTTTTGCGATGGTTTTTCTATATCTAAATCTCATAATTTTAATGAATCTGGTCAAATTATAGCTATTTATGAAGATTATTCTTCAGTAATTAGATTAGCTAAACCATATTTAACTACTGGTGGAGCTACGGTTCATAATAATTATGGTGAAATTTTTAAAGAAGGAAATACATTAATAACTTTAGTATATGAAAGATTAAAATCAGCAGATATTATTCAAGGGCTTCCAAAAGTAGAGCAGTTATTAGAGGCTCGCCCAATAAATTCAGTTTTTATTAATTTAGAAACAGGTTTTGAAGAATGGAATAAAGATATGACAAGTTTTTTTGGAAGTTTATGGGGCTATTTTTTGAGTGCTCGAATTAGTATGGAACAGAGTCAATTAAATTTAGTTGATCAAATTCAAAAGGTTTATCGGTCACAAGGAGTACAAATATCAGATAAACATATAGAAATTATTGTACGTCAAATGACTTCTAAAGTTATTACTTTGGAAGATGGAATGACTAATGGTTTTTTACCTGGAGAATTAATTGAATTTACAAAAATAAAAAGAATGAATCGTGCTTTGGAAGAAATTATTCCCTATAAACCTGTGTTATTAGGTATAACAAAAGCTTCTCTTAACACTCAAAGTTTTATATCAGAAGCTAGTTTTCAAGAAACTACTCGAGTATTAGCAAAAGCGGCTTTGCGGGGTCGAATTGATTGGTTAAAAGGTTTAAAAGAAAATGTTATTCTTGGCGGAATAGTTCCTGCAGGAACTGGTTGTCAAGAACTTATTTGGCAAATAACTTTAGAAAAACATAAAAATATTTTATTAAAAAAAAAAAATAAAATTAAATTATTTAATAATAAAATAAAAGATATTTTTTTATATGAAAAATTTTCTATTTATTTTACTTCAGATCAGATTCATAAAAAATTAAAGCAGCCATTTTTTGAAATAAATACCAATAAATAAATTTAATTAATTTATCTAAAAATTTTTAGGTAATTTATTAAAAAAACAAATGAAAATAAATTTACAAAAAAATTTAAAAAATGTATTGATTTTAATCTAATTAAAAAAAACAAATTAAACTTTTTTAATAAAAAAACAACAATGAAACAAAAATATTGGAACATTAATTTAGAAGAAATGATGGAAGCAGGGGTACATTTTGGTCATCAAGCTCGAAAATGGAACCCTAAAATGGCTTCTTATATTTTTACAGAACGAAAAGGTATTCATATTTTAAATCTTACTCAAACAGCTCGTTTTTTATCAGAAGCTTGCGATTTAGTAGCTAATGCTTCAAGTAAAGGCAAACAATTTTTGATTGTAGGTACAAAATATCAAGCAGCTGATTTAGTAGCATCAGCTTCTATAAAAGCTCGATGTCATTACGTAAATCAAAAATGGCTTGGTGGTATGTTAACTAATTGGTCAACCATAGAAAAACGTCTTCAAAGATTTAAGGATTTAGAAAATAAAGAAAAGACAGGATTATTTAATCAACTTCCAAAAAAAGAAGCCGCAACTTTAAAAAGACAATTAACTCAACTTCAAAAATATTTAAATGGAATTAAATATATGACAAGTTTACCCGATATTGTAATAATAATAGATCAGCAAAAAGAAATCACCGCTATTCAAGAATGTCGAACTTTAGGTATTCCAACAATTTGTTTGGTTGATACAGATTGTGATCCAGATCTTACAGATATACCAATTCCAGCAAATGATGATGCTCGAGCTTCTATTCGATGGATTTTAAATAAATTAACATTAGCTATTAGTACAGGTCGTTATAATTCAATAAAAACTGAATAATTTTTTTATTTTTTTTATTTTATTACTCATTACTATTTTAAAACTTAAAAATATATTACAATAAAAATAAATATTTTATTGTAATAAATATGTTGTAACATAATAAAAAATTTAGAACAATAAGACATTTAAATAATGAAATTGTTTATAAAATTCATTTCTATTTTTTATAGTTAATCTTTAGAAGGGGTAATATGTATACTGCACAATTTTCCATTAGCACACTTAATAATTTATATGAAATATCTGGTGTGGAAGTAGGTCAACACTTCTATTGGCAAATAGGCAGTTTTCAAGTTCATGCACAAGTACTTATAACTTCCTGGATTGTTATTGGTATTTTATTAAGTTTAGCTATTTTAGCAACGCGCGATTTACAAACTATTCCAACAAGTGGTCAAAATTTTGTTGAATATGTTTTAGAATTTATTCGAGATTTAACCAGAACTCAAATAGGAGAAGAAGAATATCGACCTTGGGTACCTTTCATAGGAACTATGTTTTTATTTATTTTTGTTTCGAATTGGTCCGGCGCTCTTCTTCCTTGGAGAGTTTTTGAATTACCTCATGGAGAACTAGCTGCACCTACAAATGATATTAATACAACTGTTGCATTAGCTTTATTAACCTCAGTAGCTTATTTTTACGCAGGTCTTCATAAAAAAGGTTTAAATTATTTTGGTAAATATATTCAGCCAACTCCAGTACTTTTACCAATAAATATTTTAGAAGATTTTACAAAACCCTTATCGTTAAGTTTTCGACTTTTTGGAAATATATTAGCTGATGAATTAGTAGTTGCTGTTCTTATCTCTTTAGTACCTTTGGTTATTCCGATACCTATGATGTTTTTAGGATTATTCACAAGCGCTATTCAAGCTTTAATATTTGCAACCTTAGCTGCAGCTTATATAGGGGAATCATTAGAAGATCATCATTAAATTAAAAAAAAAAAATAAGTATATATGTAAAAATATTGTAAAGACTTTTAAACATAACTATTTTTAAAAGAAATAATTTAATTAATTTTAGATTTAAACTGTATATTATTATTATCCTATAAAAATTTATTGAGTATAATAGTAAACAATTTTTAATAATTAACAAAACTTATTTGAAATTTAAAATAAAAAAATATTTTTAATTGTTATTTTATTTAATTTAATAAAATTTAAATTCTTAAATAAAAACAAGCAATTTAAGCGATTAAAACAAAACTTTAATTTATTTTTTTTTTAGTGATACTATCACTTTATTAAGAGACATCTTGAGTTATTAACTGCTTAACTTAATTTTTTTTTAATAAAAATATAAGTGAGCAATAGAGAATAAGTTTTTTTTTTTAATTAACTTTTTCTTAATTTTGTTAGAGGATATTATAATGAACCCCTTAATTTCTGCTGCGTCTGTTATTGCTGCTGGATTAGCTGTCGGTTTAGCTTCTATTGGACCTGGAATTGGTCAAGGTACAGCTGCTGGTCAAGCAGTAGAAGGCATTGCTAGACAACCAGAAGCAGAAGGTAAAATTCGAGGCACATTGTTATTAAGCTTAGCTTTTATGGAAGCTTTAACTATTTATGGTCTAGTCGTAGCTTTAGCACTTTTATTTGCAAATCCTTTTGTATAAATTTAATTGTCTTTAAAGCATTATATTTTTCAAATTAAATTGTTTTTTTTAAGAAATAAAATGGTTAACCATTTTATTTCTTAAAAAAACAATTTAATTTTTAATTTAATATTGAAATTAAATTTATTTTTTAGAAAAACAAAAATTATAATTTTGTTTTTGTGTAAATAAAGTAAATTACTTTTTAATTATATTACTAATTAGACTTAAAATTAGATAAATAAGTCTCTGTCTATAACTAAAAATTAAAGTTATTTTGAGTAAAAAACTCTGTAAAACTTAGATAATCTATTCATGGGAGAGAGAATATGCAAAATATGGTTAATTTAGTTGTTTATTTTAGTTATTGGCCTATTGCTGGTAATTTTGGTTTAAATACAAATCTTTTAGAAACCAATTTAATTAATTTAAGTGTAGTACTTGGTTTATTAATTTACTTTGGAAAGGGAGTGTGTGCGGGTTAATTATTTAAATAAAATTATTGGAAAAACCAGTTACACTTAAAAGTGTATAATTCCGACGAATTACTTCTAAACAAAATTTAGAACAACTATAGCATTTCGTAAAATTAGTAATTTTTTATTTTTTACTATTACTTTATTCGGAAATATTAAGAAAATGGTTAAAGCTAAAATGCTTGAAGTCTAAGCGTCATTGGGGTTTTTCTTTTCCCTAATATTTTATATATAAAAAATATAAAAACATATTTAGAGACTCATTTGATATATAACACTCATATCAAATTAATTTTTACATTTATGTATTAAATAAAATTGTTATTATCTCTACAAACTAACCAGTTTTGGTTTTTTATGCTAAATTGACAACCTAAAAAAAGTCTAATATTAAGTTATTCAAAAAAATGACCTTGCTGACAGTTAATAAAAAAAATAAAATAACTTTTGTCAGAAGAGCCCTTAAATTTTTTTTCTATTAAAAAAATATATAAAATTTTTACAAATTATTTTGAAAAAAGATTAAAAATTAACAGGGGCAAGCTTAGTTAAAAAATTAAGCACGAAAGCCGAATGAATTGAAAAATTCATGTTCGGTTTGGGAAGAGATTAATAATTCGTAAAAATATTCGATAAATAATCTACTTTCATTAAACAATTTATTAAGTAATCGTAAACAAACTATTTTAAGTACAATTAATGACGCGGAAGAACGATATAATGAAGCAACTGATAAACTTAACCAAGCGCGAATTCGTTTAGAACGGGCACAAGTAAAAGCAGATGAAATTCGCGTAAATGGTCTTTCTCAAATAGAAAGGGAAAAAAGAGAATTAATAAATGCTGCTAATGACGATTCAAAACGATTAGAAGATTCAAAAAATGCTACTATTCGTTTTGAAGAACAAAGAGCAATTGAACAAGTTAGACAACAAGTTTCACGTCTTGCATTAGAAAGAGCTTTAGAAGCGTTAAATAAACGTTTAAATAACGAATTACATTCACGCGTAATTGATTATCATATTGGTTTACTTAGAGCCATGGAAAGCACAACTAATTAGCTTTCATTAGTTTTATTTTTCAAAAAATTATTAACGAACGCTAATGGTAAATATTCGACCTGACGAAATTAGCAGTATTATCCGTAAACAAATAGAAGATTATAGTCAAGAAGTAAAAGTCGTAAATGTTGGTACTGTACTTCAAGTAGGAGATGGCATTGCACGTATTTACGGTCTTGATAAAGTAATGGCTGGTGAATTAGTTGAATTTGAAGATCGTAGTATAGGAATTGCTTTAAATTTAGAATCAGATAATGTTGGCGTTGTATTAATGGGTGATGGATTAACTATTCAAGAAGGTAGTTCTGTAAAAGCAACAGGAAAAATTGCTCAAATACCTGTAAGTGACGCTTACTTAGGTCGAGTTGTAAATGCTTTAGCTCAACCTATTGACGGTAAAGGTCAAATATCAGCTTCAGAATTTAGATTAATTGAATCATCAGCTCCCGGTATTATTTCAAGACGTTCTGTATATGAACCTATGCAAACAGGTCTTATTGCTATTGATTCCATGATTCCTATTGGTCGTGGCCAACGTGAATTAATTATTGGAGATCGACAAACTGGTAAAACAGCAGTAGCTATAGACACTATTTTAAATCAAAAAGGTCAAAATGTAATATGCGTTTATGTAGCTATTGGACAAAAAGCATCTTCAGTAGCACAAGTAGTTAATACTTTCGAAGAACGTGGTGCTTTAGAATATACAATTGTAGTAGCCGAAGCAGCAAATTCTCCTGCTACCTTGCAATATCTTGCTCCTTATACAGGAGCTGCTTTAGCAGAATATTTTATGTATCGCAAACAGCATACTTTAATAATTTATGATGATCTTTCAAAACAAGCACAAGCTTATAGACAAATGTCTCTTTTATTGAGAAGACCACCAGGTCGTGAAGCATATCCAGGTGATGTTTTTTATTTACATTCTCGTCTTTTAGAAAGAGCCGCTAAATTAAGTTCACAATTAGGTGAAGGAAGCATGACTGCTTTACCTATAGTAGAAACTCAAGCAGGAGATGTTTCAGCTTATATTCCTACAAATGTTATTTCTATTACCGATGGACAAATATTTTTATCAGCAGATTTATTTAATGCAGGAATTCGTCCCGCAATTAATGTAGGTATTTCTGTGTCTAGAGTAGGATCTGCAGCTCAAATTAAAGCTATGAAACAAGTAGCTGGAAAGTTAAAACTAGAATTAGCTCAATTTGCAGAATTAGAAGCATTTGCACAATTTGCATCGGATCTTGATAAAGCTACTCAAAACCAATTGGCAAGAGGTCAACGACTACGCGAATTACTTAAACAATCTCAATCATCTCCTTTATCTGTAGAAGAGCAAGTAGCAACTATTTATACTGGAGTAAACGGATATTTAGATGTATTAGAAGTTGATCAAGTAAAGAAATTTCTTGTTCAATTACGCGAATATTTAATTACTAATAAACCTCAATTTACGGAAATTGTACGTTCTACTAAAATTTTTACAGAACAAGCTGAAAGTATTTTAAAAGAAGCTATTAAAGAACATACGGAACTTTTTTTACTTCAAGAAGAAAAATAAAAATTTAAGTATTTTTTAGTAAAAAGAAAAAAAGCCGAAAAAAAAAAAATTTTCGGCTTTTTTTCTTTTTACTAAAAAACAAAACAAGCAAATATTTTAATAAAATAAAAAAATATTAAATTTAGGTTTTTTAATATTTTTTTACTTAGACTTTTTTCTCAATGAAATATTACGTCCAATAGGATTCGAACCTATACTGGAGGTTTAGAAGACCTCTGTCCTATCCATTAGACGATGGACGCTAATTAATTGTTTTTTTTTCGTATTTTTAAAAAACACTAAAAGCGAATAATTAACTTTCTTTATAAAGAAAGTTAATTATTCGCTTTTAATGAAAAGAATAATAGGCGGGTAGCGGGAATCGAACCCGCATCATTAGCTTGGAAGGCTAAGGGTTATAGTCGACGTTTTTATTTTATTATTGCCTCTATTTCAAAACCGAACATGAAATTTTAATATCATACGGCTCCTTTATGAACTAGAAATTTTTTTTCTATTATATTGTATTCCAATAAATTCATATCATCTATGTTAGTTTTTTTATTAAATAACTTTTTAGATGATCCTTTTACAAAATTAAAAAAAATTATAATTACTTCGTTCTTTATTTCTAGTAAAAGAAATCATTAGGAAAATATTTTTTACCGAGCTTTAATGAAAGTATTAATAAATTTAGCAAACTAAACTTATTATTTTAAAGCTAAATTGCTTTAATTTGTTTCTTTTTTTTATTTAATTAAAGATTTAGTTACGAAAAAAAAGTATTTTTGATTTCTATCCATAGATTTTTAGCTCAATAAAAAAAATTCCGTGTTGTTTTTTTGGTTTTACTATCATAGGAATTCTGCTTTTTTCTTTTAAAAAAAAATTATAAGAAAGATTTTATTTAGAAATAAAGTTTTGGTCCAAAAAAATTAAAATAACTTTTAAGACCCTTTAACTATATTTAAGTTAATTATAGAACGAATCACACTTTTACCACTAAACTATACCCGCTATGAAACTATTATAACAGAATTTTTTTTTTTTGTTTAAAAACTTTTACTTTTAATATTTTTTTCATTAAACTCCATCTTCGGAAATTAAATACTTAAAAAAAGTTATTTAATTTCCGAAGATGGTTTATAAAATCATAAGTTGCCTTTACGTGCAGCTAATAAAGCAATTACTAAAGGACCTGAGCCAACTATTAAAGCCAAAGCAGTAAGCTGTGCAATAACCTCTAAATTCATTCTGATTTAGCCTCTCTTTTTCAATTTGATTTTATGAAATTAAGAAAATTATTAAAAAAAAAATATCTATAGCGATATAGAATTAAGATCAGTACAATAATAGAAAACCTATTCATTCAAAAATTTAATAAATTATTAATTAAATAAATTTTTTAAATGAATTTGTTATTTATATTACAGATTTTTAGGAGAGAAAAAAAATGACAGCAATTTCAGACAGTCAAATTATTGTAGCTCTTGTTAGTGCTTTTATAACAGGTATTTTAGCTTTAAGATTAGCTAAAAGTTTGTATCAATAAATTAATTAGTTTTTTATTTATTTACAAAAAAAATAGCCTGGCCAGTACCAGTATCTGGTTAGGCTCAAATAAAATGAAATAAAACACTTAGTTAAATTTTTTTTAATAAAATTTTTTTTTTCTTTTTTTTTATTAAAACAAAAATTTACATTTTATATTTTGTACATATATATACATATAAAAATCAAATAATACAGATAATAAAATCTTCTTATTGTCTAGACTTCTAGTTCTACAGCGTGTTATTATTTTTTAATTGGAGAGATGGCCGAGTGGTTTAAAGCGATGGATTGCTAATCCGTTGTACATTTTTTTTGTACCGAGGGTTCGAATCCCTCTCTCTCCTTCAACTAAAATTTTTTTTTTTCAAAATTTATACTTTTTTCCTAATTTCAATAATATAAAAAACTATTCTTTACGCCCCGGATTACGGCCAGGATCATTTGATAAAAATCCAAACACAAAAAGAGAAACAAAAAAAATAACAACTGTGTAAACGAAAAGCTTAAGAGTAAGCATAAGATAATCTCCGAGATCATTAGCTAGAAGTAAAATAGAATAGATTCTAAATTGAATTAAAATAAAATTATGGAGAAAGGAGGATTTGAACCCCCGTTAACATAAAAATAAAGAAAAGCTATAACAATTTAAAAATTTTTAAAAGAAATGCAATTAACCACTCTGCCATTTCTCCAAAAAATATAAAACAAATCTAAAAAAATTAATTAAATGCTTAAATTAAATAAAATCTAAATTAACCAATTAGACCTTTTTTTAATATTTTAATATAATTAATACTTAATAGATTCTTATATATATATATAAATTTATATATATGTAAAAAATATTCCTATAAATAGATTATACGTATATAAGGCGAAAGTGAAAAAAATCACCCTCGCCTTTTAAAATAATAAAAAAAATTTTCAATTATGTTAAATTATCTAAAACTTACAGAAGCTTGCCAAACAAAAGCTAATAGGAAAAAAAATACAGGAATAATTGGCATTACATCTACAATTGGATCGAAAATAGCATAAGCTTCAGGTAATTTAGCTAAAATGATACCATTCAAATGAAACGTGTTATCTAAATAAATATTAAACATAGCTAGCATTTATGTTCTCCAATAAAAATTATTATAATGATTTAATAAAAAATGAAAAAATTTTCATTAGTTAATAAAAAAAAAAGCTCTTCGGTATATCTTACTATAGGTTTTATTAGTGTCAAAGAGGTTATATATTTTTAATAATAGTTGTTTTTTTTTTTTTTAAATAAAAAAAAAATTATTTCATAATAAAAAAATAAACAAAGCAATTGACAAAATCTTAATATAAGTATTTACTAGTAGTGTATATTTATGGGGCGTGGCCAAGTGGTAAGGCACCAGGTTTTGACCCTGTCACTCGGAGGTTCGAATCCTTCCGTCCCAGATTTACTATTTATAGTAATTAAATAGGAAAAAGTTAAAATAAAAAATAATTTTTATTATTATAATATATTGTATTAGAAATACCATATTATGACAATTACATAAATATGGCAAGGGATATTTCTATGGTGTAAAATAAAAAAAGATCACATTATTATTTACTGAAAGTTACAAAGAGATTATATTTATGAAATTAGCTTATTGGATGTATGCTGGACCTGCTCATATTGGAACTCTCCGTGTAGCGAGTTCTTTTAAAAATGTTCATGCTATTATGCATGCTCCTTTAGGAGATGATTACTTTAATGTAATGCGTTCAATGTTAGAAAGAGAGAGAGATTTTACTCCTGTAACAGCTAGTATAGTGGATCGTCATGTGTTAGCACGTGGATCTCAAGAAAAAGTTGTTGATAATATAACTAGAAAAGATAAAGAAGAACGTCCAGATTTAATTGTATTAACACCAACATGTACTTCTAGCATTTTACAAGAAGATTTACAAAATTTTGTTAATAGAGCTTCTATCACTTCAAATTCAGATGTTATATTAGCTGATGTAAATCATTATCGAGTTAATGAGCTTCAAGCCGCAGACAGAACTTTAGAACAAGTAGTTCGCTATTATTTAGAAAAAGCTCGCAGACAAGGGACATTAGATCAAGCTATAACAAAAGAACCTTCAGCAAATATTCTTGGAATTTTTACACTTGGTTTTCATAATCAACATGATTGTCGTGAATTAAAGCGCTTATTACAAGATTTGAATATTAAAGTTAATAAAATAATTCCGGAAGGAGGTTCTGTAAAAGATCTTCAAGACTTACCAAAAGCTTGGTTTAATTTAGTTCCATATCGTGAAATAGGTTTAATGACAGCTATTTATTTAGAAAAAAACTTTGGAATGCCTTATATATCTATCACACCAATGGGAATTGTAGATACAGCTGAATGTATTCGACAAATACAAAAGCATGTTAATAATTTAAGTTCTAACAAAAATTTTAATTATGAACCTTATATTGATCAGCAAACACGATTTGTTTCTCAAGCAGCTTGGTTTTCACGTTCTATTGATTGTCAAAATTTAACAGGAAAAAAAGCCGTTGTTTTTGGTGATGCAACACATGCCGCTTCAATAACTAGAATTTTGGCTAGAGAAATGGGAATTCGTGTTAGTTGTACAGGTACTTATTGTAAACACGATGCAGAATGGTTTAAAGAACAAGTTCAAGGATTTTGTGATGAAATATTGATTACAGATGATCATACTAAAGTAGGAGATATGATTGCTCGAATAGAACCATCTGCAATATTTGGTACCCAAATGGAACGTCATATTGGTAAACGTCTTGATATTCCCTGTGGAGTTATTTCTTCACCAGTTCATATTCAAAATTTTCCGTTAGGATATCGTCCGTTTTTAGGTTATGAAGGTACTAATCAAATTGCTGATTTAGTTTATAATTCTTTTACTTTAGGTATGGAAGATCATCTTTTAGAAATCTTTGGTGGTCATGATACAAAAGAAGTAATTACAAAATCATTGTCAACAGATACTGATCTAACTTGGAATCAGGAAAGTCAATTAGAATTAAATAAAATACCTGGATTTGTTAGAGGTAAAATTAAAAGAAATACTGAAAAATTTGCACGTCAAAATAATATTACCAATATTACTGTTGAAATAATGTATGCAGCTAAAGAAGCTTTAAGTGCTTAGTTTTTTTTTAACTAATGTTACATTTTAAAAATTGTTTTTTACTATTTTTAAGAGTAATTAAAAAATATATGTATATTTTTCATAAAAATATTTTTATGAAAAAAATAAAAAAATATATATATAACATAAAAATAAAGCTAATTTAAATTTGATTTTAGCTGGCTAAAATCAAATTTAAAACAGTTAATAAAAAAAACAAAAATATTTAAACAAATTTCATTTTAAATTTAGGAGAAATTTATGAATCCCGCTTTTTGTTTTATTCAGTTATTGTTTTATTATCCATTTTTTTTCTTTTCATTGTATATTTATTTAGTTTTTTTTATTCCAATAAAAAATACAATTAATATTGCCAACATATTTTCTTTTTTTTCAAAGTCGATAAAAAATAAATTTGATTTTTATAAAAAATAATTTAAAAACGTTAAGTTTTTTTACTTTTATTTTAAAATAAAAGTAAAAAGCTTAGCGTTTTGATAAAAAAATTAAAGTAAAGAATTGAAACAAAAAAATTTATATGTTTTGTCTATGAAGCATTGACAAAAAGAATTTACTAACATATAATAATTTTGATATTTCTTAATTATATTAAAAATTCCTATAATTTATTTGAATTAAAAAACATAAAGTTATTTAATATTTATAATTTTTTTTTTTATTTATTAAAAAAAAAAATATGGGTTGCTAACTCAATGGTAGAGTACTCGGCTTTTAAGTGCGACTAAGGAATTTTATACATTTAGATGAAATACAAAATTCATCCAAACCATTGATAAGGGTTTGTAAAACTACGACTAATCTCAAAAAGAAATTTGCCAGAAAAAATAGCATGTCGTTTTTTTATTTTTTATTTTTAAGTTAATAAAATTAATGGATAAAGCTAAATTGCTTGAATCAAAGGTAAAACCAGAAGAACGAGCTTCTATTCAAAAAGGTTTTTGAATTCTTTTTATTAATTAAAAAGTTAAAACAAAATTAATAGTCAATTTAAAAGAGGTCTAGCCTTATAATTTAATATAAGGCTATTTTTACTAAAAATGAATCCTAATATTTAAAAAAATGTATATAAATAACAAGTTTGCTGACTAAATAAAAGAGATTTAGGTCAGAAGAGCAATCAAAGATTTTTAATAATAAATTAAATTAATTTAATTTTTCTAAATTATCTAATTTTATTTTGTTAATTTTATTTTAATAGATTGCACTATGTATCATTTTATATTTTAAGAGGTTGGTCAGATGAAAAGCAAAGCAGAAATTTTACATGAAATAAAAAAGCTAAATGAAAATAATAAAAAACTTGTACGACAACAACGTTTTTTATATCCACTTTTATTTCAAGATGATCTTTATGCAATTGCTTATAATCATTCTTTCAATAAAATAAAGCTAAAATTTTTAAAAAGTTCTAATTTAGGTGATAATTTTAGTTTTTTAACATTAAAACGTTTAATTAATAGAATGCGCCGAAAAAAAAGTATAAAAGAATTTAAAAAAAACTACAATAAAACTATTGATATTAATTACAATAATCATTTTTATTTAAAAATAGTTCGAGAAGGTTTTGCTACAATTTTTGAAATTTTTTTTTCTATTCAATTAGAAAAAACTTTTCTAAAAGAATTTAACAACTGGACTAATTATCAATCTATTCACTCTATATTTCCTTTTATTGAAGATCATTTTTTACATTCTAATTACATTTTAAATGCAAAAATACCTTATTTTTTTCATCCAGAACTTTTAATCCGAATTTTGCGTCAACGAATACAAGATGCTTCTTTTTCTCATTTATTAAGATTAGTATTTTATAAAAATAAAAAGTTAATTACCTTAAATATAAATTCTCAAAAAGAAATGACTAGATTGTCCATATTTTTATGGCATTATTATATTCGTGAATTAGAATTTTTTTTAATTAATCAGTGGAAAGTCTTAAATTATTTTAAATCTTTATCATATTTGACTTTGCTTGATAAAACAGATTGTATAAAAAAAATAAAATATATTGTTAATCATTTTTTATGGATAAAATTACAATTTTTTTTTTATAAAAAAAAAATATCTTTTCATTATGTAAGATATGAGAATAATTATATTATTGCAATAAAAAGTTCTAATTATTTAGCCGAAAAATGGAGTTTTTTCCTTTATAAATTGTGGAATTATTATTTTTATTATTTATTTAAACCTTTTAGAATAAGTACAAAAAAAATTTCTAAAAATTGTTTTTCTTTTTTAGGTTATCTTTTTGGTGTTCAAATAAAACAAGTTTTAGTCGAAACTAAAATGTTACATTATTTGAAGAAAGTATATATTATAAAAAAAGAACTCTATTCTATTACTCCAATATCATCTTTAATTGAATTGTTAGCTAAAGAAAAGTTTTGTGATACTTTCGGTCATCCAATGAGTAAATTATCTTGGACTACTTTAACAGATGACGAAATTTTTAATCGTTTTGATCAAATTTGGAAAAATTTTTTTTATTACTATAGTGGATGCAAAAATAAAAAAAATTTATATCAAGTACAATATGTACTTCGATTTTCTTGTGCTAAAACATTAGCTTGCAAACATAAAAGTACTGTACGATATGTTTGGAAAAAGTATCGTTCAAATTTTTTTGCAAAATCTTTTTTTTTCAAAAAGCAAGAATTAATTAATTTAAAATTTTTTAAACTATATCCTTCTATAAAAAAAATTTGGTATCTTGATATTGTTCAAATAAATTATTTAGCAAAATTATTGCAAAAAAAAACTAATAATAATTTTAAATTAATTAAAATTAATTAAATTAACTGCTTAATAAAATTATTAATTTAATAATAATTAAAAAATTCTCAAAAAAATAAAAAAATACTGATTACATAGAGAAAGCCGTGTGCAATAAAAATTGCAAGCACGGTTTGGGAAGAGATGTTTTCATTTTTATTTAAAAAATAAAATAAAATTCATCCACTTTCATCCGACGCGTTCCGGGTTCGAGCCCCGGGCAACCCATTTTAACTTAGTTTAAATTAATCATTTTTTATACAAAACATTATATAATGTTATTTGTTAAAAAAGGATTAATCAGGTGATTACAAAAAGAAAATTTTTTTAAATGAAATTACTTTTTTATTTAAAAAAAAAAAGTAATTTCATTTAAAAAAACAGTTGACATAGTAATATATTTTGTGTAATACTATAAATTAACAAGTTTATATACTTGGGTAACTTATTATTATTTTACAAACCAAGATTTACCATGACTGCAACTTTAGAAAGACGCGAAAGCGCAAGCCTATGGGGTCGCTTCTGCGACTGGGTTACCAGCACTGAAAACCGCCTTTACATCGGATGGTTCGGTGTATTAATGATCCCTACTCTATTAACTGCAACCTCTGTATTTATTATTGCATTCATCGCAGCTCCTCCTGTAGATATTGATGGTATTCGTGAGCCTGTTTCTGGTTCTCTTCTTTACGGAAACAATATAATCTCTGGTGCTATTATTCCTACTTCTGCAGCTATCGGCTTGCACTTCTATCCAATTTGGGAAGCTGCTTCCGTTGATGAATGGTTATATAATGGTGGTCCTTATGAACTAATCGTTCTTCATTTCTTACTTGGTGTAGCTTGCTACATGGGTCGTGAATGGGAACTTAGCTTCCGTTTAGGTATGCGTCCTTGGATCGCTGTTGCATATTCAGCTCCTGTTGCGGCTGCTACTGCTGTTTTCTTGATCTACCCTATTGGTCAAGGAAGCTTTTCTGACGGTATGCCTTTAGGAATCTCTGGTACTTTTAACTTTATGATTGTGTTCCAAGCTGAACATAACATCCTTATGCACCCATTCCACATGCTTGGTGTAGCTGGTGTATTCGGCGGCTCTCTATTTAGTGCTATGCATGGTTCCTTGGTAACTTCAAGTTTAATCCGAGAAACTACTGAGAACGAATCTGCTAACGCAGGTTACAAGTTTGGTCAAGAGGAAGAAACTTATAACATCGTAGCTGCTCACGGTTACTTTGGTAGACTTATTTTCCAATACGCTAGCTTTAATAACTCTCGTTCTTTACATTTCTTTTTAGCTGCTTGGCCTGTAGTAGGTATTTGGTTTACTGCATTAGGTATTAGCACAATGGCTTTCAACTTAAATGGTTTCAACTTTAACCAATCTGTTGTTGACAGTCAAGGCCGTGTAATTAACACTTGGGCTGACATCATCAACCGTGCTAACCTTGGTATGGAAGTTATGCATGAACGTAACGCGCATAATTTTCCTCTAGATTTAGCTTCTGTTGAAGCTCCTTCTGTAAACGGTTAATATTTTAGTTATAAGTTTAGTATTATAAATTTATATAAAATAGGATAACAACTTGAAAATAATGACCTTAGGAATTAACTTCCTAAGGTCATTATTTTTTTATTAAATTAAAAAAAGGCGGACGTGGCCAAGTGGATTAAGGCAGTGGATTGTGGATCCACCATGCGCGGGTTCAATTCCCGTCGTTCGCCCATTTGAAATGAAACAAATTGAATTAAATAAAGTTTTCTTTATTAAAAAAAATCTAATAATAAAAGATTTAATTTAGATGAGTTGACGAAACCTTTTGTTTATGTCATCATAAAGAAAATAACATAAATATATTAAATAAAATAATAACCATAAAAAACTTTTAAATTTTAGTTTTAGTTGAAATACTAGCGAAATTTTTTTTTTATAAATAGAAAAAATTAGTAATGCTTAAATACATTTAGTATCTTTATATTAAAAAAAAAAATAGCGAAAAAATAAAAAAATTTTAAAGTTGTTTAGTTGAAGTTATAAAAAATCTAGTTATTATAAAGTTTTATCTAACTGCTGTAAAAAAAATGAAACAAGAATTATCAAAAAACAAATATTTATATAAAAGATTAAAACTGGAAGAAATAAAAAATCCTCAATATTTTTTGGAAATATGCACAAAATCAAATTTAATTAAATTTTTAATTAGACTTTTTTTTAATAAAGAAAACTTTATTAAATTTTTTGATTTTCGAATTATTAGTTCATTAATTTTACATGACTTAAAAAGTTCAAAAACTAAAAAAAATTCAATATTAAATTCTTTTTTATTAATTACATTATCCATTTTTTTATATCGTTTAAATAATAAAGCTATTATTGAAAAAAAATATTTAAATTTAGTTAAAGTAGTTTCTGGACATATAAATTATTATAAATATAAGGAAAAAAATTTAAAAGAAATTTTTAATAAAAAAAATACTTTAACTTTTACTCATCAGCCTATTTTTAAGGGTTTAGATTTGAAAAAAAAGAAAAAATACTCGATGATTAGAACAAGTTTGAAAAAAAAAATCTATGTTATACATCCATATAATAAAAATTTAGTTAAAAATTCAGAATGGTGGAAATTTTGGATTATAAAAGAAATTTTACCGAGTTGGAAAATATCTTCCAATTATATAAAAAAAATTGAAAATTTATTAAAAAAAAAAAATACAAATGATTTAAAATATTTTTTTAAGTTTTATATAACTAATATACTTTGTAAAAATTATTATTGGGAAAAAAAATTTAATTCTATTTTTTTTGAAAATTCAAAAAAAAGTATAAAAACAAGATCAAATGAAAAGAAAAAAATATTAGAAGATACTTTTGGTCTTCAAATATTTTTTGCTTTTTGTGAAAAATTAATTTTTGAAATAGAAAATCCTTTAAAATCAAATAATTTAAATTCAATAATTCAATTGGAAAATTCTAATACTAATTTTGTAATTTCAGCAGATTATAAAAAAAAAAGTCCTGAATTCAATTTAGTAAAAAAAAACATAATTCAAAATTTAAAAATTTGGGATGAAACGGATTCAATTATCGCAAAATCTTACATTTTAATAAAAAAAAAAGGATGGTTTTTTTTTAATAATTATGCTGAATTTTATTTATGGCAATTATATAAAAAAGGTTTATTTAAATACAAAAAAGATTTAAACAAAATTGATATCAATAAAAACAAATTAGATATAAAGTTATTCAAATTAAAATCTTTAAATAGTGAAAAAAGAAATTTAAGAGCCGATAAAAATTTATCAAAAATTTCATATCAAATGTCAAAATATATTTTGTATAATTTAAAAAACTCTAATAAATTAATAAGTAATTATTTAATAATTGATCAAAATTTGAAATTAAAAAAAAAAAAACTTAAAATAAAAAAAAAATTTAATTTGATTGAAACTAATTTTGTTAAATCAAACAAAAATTTTTTAAAATCGCTTTTAAATAAAAAACTTTCGGACAGAAAAAACCTTAAAAACAATATTACTTCAACAATTTGGAATACATTTTTTTTTAATCAAAATAAAAAAAATATAATAAAATCAAGTTTATTTTTAAGTCCTTTTTTCGAAAATTATTTAACATTATGGATAAAAAATTTATTTATAGAAAATAAAAAAAGTACTACAAATACTTTTTTTTTAAACAATAAACAAACTTTAAATTTTAGTTATAAACTTTTTTCAAATATTTTGTCTATAGATCAATTAAGTATTGGTTTTTCTAGTAATAAAGAGTATAAAAAAAAAATTAGACTAATAAAAAAACCAGAAAATAAAATTTTTAGGCATTTTACAAAGTCAGATAATTATAGATTAATTTTTTTATTCAAAACTAAAAAAAGCCATAAAACTTTAAATTTTTTTATTTTTTTAAATTATGCTTATAAGATTATTTATAAAAAAAAAAATAATATAAAAAAATTCATTTTATTAGTAAATTCTAAATCCTCTAAAAATATTTTTTATTTATTATGGTTTTGTATTCATAAATGTATTGGTAATCAAAATATAAAATCTAATAAAAAAAATTTATTTCAAATTAACCATTTTATAAGTTTAACTACTTTTTTAGATAAACTAAATTTGTTAATAATTAAATATAATTTATTTTACATCAAAACTGCTTATTATAATTTAAATTATCAAAATCAAGAAAACTTTAAATTAGAAAAAAATTTATTAATTACTAAAATAATTTCTGAAAAAGAAAGAGAAAAAACAAAAGTTTTAATAGAAAAGAAGTTAAAAAAAAAATTAAAAATTTATAATATTTTCTCAAAATTTTATACTCAATTTTCAAATAAAGATCAATTAATTTATAATTATTTTTATAAAAATTTATTTTTAGTTAATAAAATTTTTTATTATAAAAAAAATATAAATTTAAGAAAAATAACAAAAATTATAATTGATCAAAATTTATTAAATTGGAAAAAAAAAGGAAAAAATTATTTTTATAATAATAGTATAAAAAAAACTAAATATATTTATTATAATTTTAATAAAGTTATTTTAATTAGTGAAAAAAACAAAAACAAAAAAACATCAAAGTTTTTTATTGAAAAACAAAAAAATTTACTATTTTTATCTAATAAAATAAATTTTCTAAACAATAAAAATTTAATTACTAAATGGTCTAATAAATTAAATAAAAAAAATATTTCTAGTTTTTATAACAAACTTACATTTATTTTTCTTAAAAATAGATATAAATTTTCAAAACTTTTTATTTACTCTCCAAAAATTAAAAATATTAAAACCAAAAATTTTTACAAAATTGTTTTAAATAAACAAATTTTATTAAAACAAATAACGTTCAATATTTATTATAAATTAAATACTTATTGTTATTTTGATAAAATATTAATTACTAACTTTTTTATTAATTATTTCAATGATATTAATAATAATAAAATTTGTACAAAAATTTTTAATAGCATTTTTTTCTCACCAATCTGGCAAAATGAAAAAAATTATTTTAGTTCGATAAAAATATCTAATGAAATTTTATTAAACTCTCAATTTTTTAAAGCTGATACATTAGAATTATTAAACTTTTTATATTATTCTAATTTAAGTTCTAAAAAAAATTTAAATTTTTACTTAAAAAAAAATAAAAAAAATAATTTAACATATACACAATTAATAAAAAGTAAAATTATAGAAAAAAAAAACTTATCTAATAATCAATTAACTTTTTTTCACAAAAAAAAAAAGAAAAATTCAAATATTGAATTACAAATATATAAAACTTGTTTATCAAAAACTTTAAAAAAATTTAACTACAAAAAATTAATGTTTTTGTATAACTTTGATTTGAATAACTTATTCAATTCATTAGTTAAATTTAATCCAGTTTTTTATAAAAAAACAAAAAATTTAAAAAAACTTAATTTTGCGAAAAACTTATATATTCAAAATACATTAAAACAAAAAAATAATGTTCATCAAATAAATTATTTTCAAAATAATTTACTTTTTGAATTTTTTATCAAAATTCAAAACGAAAATAATCAAATAGTTAATTGGACTAACAAATTATTTATTACAAAATCTAATTTTAAAGAAAATTTAATTGATACTATTTTAAATAATAATATAAATACTATAAATTTAAAATATGAAAAAAACAAGAATACATTATCATATTTTTCAAAGAAATCTATTAATTTAATTTCACAAATTAAAATAAATCAAATATTGAAAAAATCAGTAAAATGGGCTTTCGTTGAAAAATATATACCATGGTTTTTTACTTTTAAATGGTGGAAATATATTAAAAACATAGTTTTAAATTCATTTTTAGAATTGTTGTTAAAAATTAATGATCAATTTAATTATATTTTGCTAACAACTTTACAAAATAAAAAAGAAAATTTTAATTATTTATTAAAAAGTTTATTATTTAATTTAAAAAATAAAATTATTGGTAATTCATTTGAAATTTGGAATTTACGTTTATTAAAAGAAATTAATAAACAACATAATAATCAAAAAATTATATGGCCATCTTTTTATTTAAATTTTGTTATTAACTGGAATAAAGAATATGTAGCAGCTATAAGTTTTATTATTTTTAACTATTTTCTTTTTCAAAAATATTTTTCCAATTTATTAGGTTCAGATTATTTTGAACTATGGAAATATTTTGAAATAATTCAATCTTTAATAGATTCTTCACGTGGAAAATATTTAGATAGTTTACTACATAATAATTCAATACAATTTATTAAATCAGAAAATTTATTAATGCATTTTTTTCGAAATTTAAAACACTATATAAAAAATGCAAAATTTTATTTATTTAAAAAAAAAAAAATAAACAAATTATTAATTAAAAATAAAGGATTAGACCTTTCTCGTAGAGAACGAAAACTATTGGTTCAATCTTTAATCACTGATAAAAGTATTGAACAATATAGATCAAAATTTACTTCTAATACTAGTTTTAAAAGTTTTCAATTTGGCAATTCAATTGTGAAACAATACAAATTTACAAACTATTTAGAAAATTTAACTGAAGATTATCAAAAAAGTTTAGTAAATTATCCGTTTCATCAATTTTATTTAGCAGAAAATTTAGTTTTTTTATCTTATTGGCAAAAAAGTATATCCTTAAATATCCCGTGGCAAATTAGTACTTTAAAATCAACTTTATATAAAAAACCTGTTCCACTTGAATTAAGACTTTTTTCTTCCAAAGGAATTTTATTAATAGGTTCATTAGAAACTGGACGCTCTTATTTGGTTAAAAATCTAGCCGCAAATTCTTTTGTTCCTCTAATAAAGATATCTATAAGTAAACTTTTATATAATAAACCTGATATTTTAACTGAAAGTTGGATGAATATTCTAATGGAAAGTTTACGAAGATTAAATCTTATTTTAGAATTAGCAAAAAAATTATCTCCGTGTATAGTCTGGATGCAAAATATTCATGAACTTAATGTAAACCGTTCAACTCAAAATGTGGAATCTGATCCAACTTTTTTACTTGGTATTTTTTTAAAATATTTTCAAACTGGTTTTAGTAAAAAAAATATTCATAATATAGTAATTATTGGTTCGACTCATCTTCCTAGAAAAGTTGATCCTGCTTTAATTTCTCCAAATCGATTAGATCGATTAATAAATATTAGAATGTTTAATCTTTTACAAAGACAAAAAAAACTTTTGATTTTACTAAGCAGTAAACATAGTGAATATTTTTATTCAAAAAATAAAAAATCTTCTATTAATGAATTTGGACATAGAACCATAGGGTATAATGCACGAGATTTAGCAGAACTTATTAATGAAATTTTATTAATTACTATTGTTCAAAACCAATCCGTAATAGAAAAAAAAACTATAAGACTAGCATTTCATAGACAAACTTTAGGTTCTACATATATAAATAATAAAATAAATTTTACGCATAATTATGGGACACTTTTTTACAAAGTTGGAAAAGTTCTTGTACAAAATTTGTTTATAAAAAATTCGCCTAAAAATCCTTTGTATTTTGGTAATGATTTGTGGAAAAAAAAATTTTATTATCTATCTAAATGGTATTTAGAGCCTTCACTTTTTGAATCAACAATAAAAGAATTTATTATTTTACCTCATGTTTTAGGTTGTTTAGCTGGGTTAGCTGCTCGAGATTCTTTGTTTATATTAGAAAATAAACCGGATAATTTAATTTCACTTGATAAATATGCTGAAAATGATTTTTATTTAGCTTGTAATATTTTAGAAAGTCTTTTAATAGAGTTTTCATGGCTAGAAATATTTGAAAAAAAAAATACTAATAAAAAGAATCATTTTCATTTTCAGTTTCAACCAAAAAATCCTTTATATATGATAAAAAAAGGACTTTTTTCAATAATAAATCAAAATAAAAAAAATGCATTGTTAAATAAATCTTTTAATCAAATAATTTCTTATAAAAAAGAACTTTTTCAATTAACTAGTAATATAACTTGGGCACCAAAAGTATCTCGTCTTAATTTTATTCGTACTAATTTATTTAATTGGATAAACAGACCTAATGAATTCAAAGTTACATATAATTTTGATTTTTCACAAAAAAAAGAATTTAATGGCCCATCAAAAAATTCTCAGTTTTTTGAAATTATTCAGCAAAAAACAAAAGAGCAACTTCCTTATGAAAGAATTTTATCCCGAATAAGACGAAGAAATGTACAAGAATTAGAATTTCAATTAGAAGATATTTTATTAGAAGAACAGTTTTTAATATTAGGATTTTCACGATTATTTACAGAATATCAAATGGAATATCGATTATTGAGTAAACCTATGGTATTTATTGGAGGACGGTTTCTTTGGGACCCTACTGGTTTATTATTTCGAAATCATCATTTTATTTTTTCGCGTCAAAGTTTATTTATAGATGAAGAAATGCTAAGAAGATTATATGTTACTTATGGAGCAAGAAGAGAACGGGAGAAATCTCGTTCAAGTCAAAAAATTAAACAATTTTTTCTTCGTCGTGGATATGGTCGAGATTCCATAAATGATTTTTCTATAAATTGGTGGAATCAATTACCTTTTATTGAAAAAAATAATGTTGAAACTTTTAAGCGTATTGAAGGAATTGGTGTTCAATTAAAACGTCCGCAAGTATTTACTCCTGTATACTTATATCAACGTTGGTTAATCGAAAATCCACTAGAAAGTATGAGTCGTTTTGAATTATTAAATAACCAACAAAGATGGTTAAAAGTAAATAATTTATTATTTAATGATTCTTTTATTTATTATACTCTTTTAGAAATTTATCAATATTTATTAAATTTTTTTATTTTTCATCAAATTTTATTAAATGAAATGACAAAAATATTACTTAGAGATAAATGGCTTTTTCAAAACGAAATTGAATACTTTATTAATCTAATTAACAAAATGAATTAAAAGTTACTTTATTTTATTTTAAAATGTATAAAATAAAAAAAAGTTAATTGAATTTAATATATTAATAAAAAGAAATGATGTTAAAAAAATACTGTTTTTAACACCATTTCTTTTTATTAGTAATTTGGATATTTATTATTTAGTAATAAAAAAAAACTATTTAAATTAGTTTACTAAAAAGTAAAAAAAAAAGTATTAACAAAATTTTATTAAAATTAATTAATTTAGTTTAATTAAATATTTCGGGATTGACGGGACTCGAACCCGCAACTTCCGCCTTGACAGGGCGGTGCTCTAACCAATTGAACTACAATCCCTATAAACATTTATTTATTATGGCGATCTAAAAAGCTTTATGTCAAATTAACAATGTTTTCTTAAATCAACCTTTTTTGTAAAAAAAGGTTGATTTAAGTAGAAAATAGACAAAAATAAAAAAAAAATATATAAAATTTTTATGTTTGTAAATCTCGGTAAAATTTGGGCCGAGCTGGATTTGAACCAGCGTAGGCATTGCCAGCGGATTTACAGTCCGTCCCCATTAACCGCTCGAGCATCGACCCAAAAAAAAAAAAAAAAAAAAAAAAAAAGAAAAAAAAAAAAACGACAAAGTTATTTTTTAATTTAACTTTATTGTTTTTTTTTTCTTTTTCAATTATTATATAATAAATTTTGGATAATAATTAAATCTTAAAAAATTTTTTTCATAATACCCCCAGGGGAATTCGAATCCCCGTCGCCTCCTTGAAAGAGAGGTGTCCTAGGCCACTAGACGATGGGGGCTTAATCCTCCTATTTATGTTACTTAATTCTTTATTTGCTGTCAATAGTTAATAATATTATTAGGTTTTTTAATAAGAAATACTTACACAAGTATTTTAATAAAAATTTTTAAATTAAAAAATTTAGACAAATTTTTAGTTTAAAAATAAAATTTGAGTTGACAAATATGCTTTTTTTATCACAAACTTCAATTGTATTTGTTTTTAGTCAATTTGTAAAATAGCCCTTTTAACTCAGTGGTAGAGTAACGCCATGGTAAGGCGTAAGTCATCGGTTCAAGTCTGATAAAGGGCTTATATATTTATATTTAAATAGAAATATTGAAATTTTATTAACTAATAATTACTTTTTGATTAATTATTAAATATTTTTTGATTAGTTATTAAATATTATGACTAAATTGGATATAAGATAATTAATTGATATAATATATTTGATAAATATACATTTTTGTTATTAATTATAAATTAATAACAAAAATAAATTTATAGTAAAATATTTATTTATTTACATAAAAAATAAATTTAAAATAAATAAATAAATTGTTAGTAAATTTAACGATTTTTATTTATAATAAATTGGTTATTATTATAGTAGATTTTACTAAACATAATAAAATTATTAATAAATTTGAGTTAAAGGGACATTCACAAACATAAATAATAAAGAAAAGAAAAGTTGACCTATCTTCTAAATCTTTAGTTGTCTAAAATGTAGAAGAGTTTATTTATAAAAAAAAAATAAAAATTAATTAATATTTTTATTTTTATGTTTAAGGTACTTAATAATGATTAAAATAGTTGAATAGGAGAATTACTATGACTATAGCCATTGGAAAGTCTTCCAAAGAACCAAAAGGTTTGTTTGATAGCATGGATGACTGGCTAAGAAGAGATCGTTTTGTATTTGTAGGTTGGTCTGGTCTATTACTTTTTCCATGTGCTTATTTTTCTTTAGGTGGATGGTTTACAGGTACAACTTTTGTTACTTCATGGTATACTCATGGATTAGCTAGTTCTTATTTAGAAGGGTGTAATTTTCTAACTGCTGCAGTTTCTACTCCTGCTAACAGTTTAGCACATTCTTTATTGTTACTATGGGGTCCTGAAGCACAAGGAGATTTTACTCGTTGGTGTCAATTAGGAGGTTTATGGACTTTCGTTGCTCTTCATGGTTCTTTTGCTTTAATAGGCTTTATGTTGCGCCAATTTGAGTTAGCTAGATCTGTACAACTACGCCCTTATAATGCAATTGCTTTTTCTGGTCCAATTGCTGTTTTTGTTTCTGTATTTTTAATTTATCCGCTTGGTCAATCAGGTTGGTTTTTTGCACCTAGTTTCGGTGTAGCAGCTATTTTTCGCTTTATTTTATTTTTTCAAGGTTTTCATAATTGGACTTTAAACCCTTTTCATATGATGGGAGTTGCTGGAGTTTTAGGAGCAGCTCTTTTATGTGCTATTCATGGTGCAACTGTTGAAAATACTTTATTTGAAGATGGTGATGGTGCGAATACATTCCGTGCTTTTAATCCAACTCAGTCTGAAGAAACTTATTCTATGGTTACAGCTAATCGTTTTTGGTCTCAAATTTTTGGTGTTGCATTTTCTAATAAACGCTGGTTGCATTTTTTTATGTTATTTGTTCCAGTAACCGGTTTATGGATGAGCGCTATTGGAGTAGTTGGTTTAGCTTTAAATTTAAGAGCTTATGACTTTGTTTCTCAGGAAATTCGTGCAGCGGAAGATCCTGAATTTGAAACTTTCTATACTAAAAATATTCTTTTAAATGAAGGTATTCGTGCTTGGATGGCAGCTCAAGATCAGCCTCATGAAAATCTTGTATTCCCCGAGGAGGTTCTACCCCGTGGAAACGCTCTTTAATGGAACCTTGTCTTTAGGTGGTCGTGATCAAGAAACCACTGGTTTTGCTTGGTGGGCTGGTAATGCTAGACTTATTAATTTATCTGGTAAATTACTAGGCGCTCATGTAGCTCATGCTGGATTAATTGTATTCTGGGCTGGAGCAATGAATCTTTTTGAAGTAGCTCATTTTGTACCAGAAAAACCTATGTATGAACAAGGATTAATTTTACTTCCTCATTTAGCTACCCTAGGGTGGGGAGTAGGTCCTGGTGGAGAAGTTATAGACACTTTTCCATATTTTGTATCTGGAGTACTTCATTTAATTTCTTCCGCTGTTTTGGGTTTTGGAGGTATTTATCATGCGCTTATCGGACCAGAAACTTTAGAAGAATCTTTTCCATTTTTTGGTTATGTTTGGAAAGATAAAAATAAAATGACTACGATTTTAGGCATTCATTTAATTTTATTAGGTGCTGGAGCCTTTCTTTTAGTATTTAAAGCCCTATATTTTGGGGGTGTTTATGATACTTGGGCTCCTGGAGGGGGCGATGTAAGAAAAATTACAAATCTTACTCTTAATCCTAGTGTTATATTTGGTTATTTACTTAAATCCCCCTTTGGTGGAGAAGGATGGATTGTTAGTGTAGATAACTTAGAAGATATTATTGGAGGGCATGTTTGGTTAGGTGCTATCTGCATTTTTGGTGGAATTTGGCATATTCTAACAAAACCGTTTGCTTGGGCTCGTCGTGCTCTTGTCTGGTCTGGAGAAGCTTATTTGTCTTATAGTCTTGCCGCAGTTGCCGGTTTTGGTGTTACTGCTTGTTGTTTTGTTTGGTTTAATAACACTGCTTATCCAAGTGAATTTTATGGTCCTACTGGACCAGAAGCTTCTCAAGCACAAGCCTTCACTTTCTTAGTTAGAGATCAACGGCTTGGAGCTAATGTAGGTTCTGCTCAAGGACCTACTGGTTTAGGTAAATATCTTATGCGTTCTCCAACTGGAGAAATTATCTTTGGAGGAGAAACGATGCGTTTTTGGGATCTTCGTGCTCCATGGCTAGAACCTTTACGAGGTCCTAATGGATTAGATTTGAGTAAATTGAAAAAAGATATTCAACCTTGGCAAGAACGACGTTCTGCAGAATATATGACTCACGCTCCATTAGGTTCTTTAAATTCTGTAGGTGGCGTAGCTACTGAAATTAATGCAGTAAACTATGTTTCTCCACGAAGTTGGCTAGCAACTTCTCATTTCGTATTAGGATTTTTCTTTTTTATAGGTCATTTATGGCATGCAGGAAGAGCACGTGCGGCTGCAGCTGGATTTGAAAAAGGAATTGATCGTGATTTCGAGCCTGTTCTTTCCATGACACCTCTTAATTAATAATTAAAAAATAAATTAATTATTGAAAATTTAAAATGGCTCGACTAAAAAAAGTCGAGCCATTTTAACAAAATTTAAATGTTTCTCATAAAAAAGGAGAGAGAGGGATTCGAACCCTCGATAGTTTTGAAAACTATGCCGGTTTTCAAGACCGGAGCCATCAACCACTCGGCCATCTCTCCTATTTTCTTTAAGTTAAAATAAAAAAATAGTAAGGTCATTAATTATATAATAATAAAAACTTATTTAAAAATATCGTTACATAAATGAAAAGTAAATGTTAAATTTTTAAATTAAAAAAAAATTTAAAATGTTTTTGACTGATTAAGTAAATAATTACTAGAAAAGGATTAATGGTATAATTTAATTTATTTTTCAACTTGGAGAATCACAACCATGACTATTGCCTTTCAGTTGGCTGTATTTGCATTAATTGCTATTTCGTTTTTATTAGTAATTGGTGTACCTGTCGTGCTTGCCTCTCCTGATGGTTGGTCAAGTAGTAAAAATGTTGTGTTTTCAGGTGCTTCATTATGGATTGGATTGGTTTTTTTGGTTGGTGTTCTTAATTCTTTCATATCATAAATTTTAATTTTATAAAATTAAAAATAAAAGAAAACTTTTAACTTTCTTCCCTATGTAGATTTTATATTATAAGTTTTAAAAGGCTGTTTTTACAAGTCTTTTGATATAATTTTCTACTAGGGAGGTTTTTTTATTTAAAGTTATTTGAATTAAATAATTAATTTACTAATTTAAAATAAAATTAATAAATAATTGACTATGTTAAAAAAAATATATATATACTTATATATATATATCAAAAGTATAACTGCGAGTATAGTTTAATGGTAAAATTCCTCCTTGCCAAGGAGAATATGCGGGTTCGATTCCCGCTACCCGCCTTTTTTTATCCTGTCATCAATAAACGAAAAAATAATTAAAGAAAAAAATGAAAAAAAAAATAATAATAAATTTTGCACTATATTTTTAGATAACTTTATATAATATAAATTTAGCGGAGACGGGATTTGAACCCATGACCTCAAGGTTATGAGCCTTGCGAGCTACCAGGCTGCTCTACTCCGCGTTACATTATAATAACATATTTTTAAGTTATTAAACAATAATTTTTTTTATATTTTCTCATGAAACCCCCCAGTTATGATTAGAAGTTGAATTTAGGGGGGCTTTTTAATTACAATTTATTTTCATTTTTTTTTTCAAAATTTTTACCAACTGGATTTAGTTAGTCCAGGTAAAAAGCATGCATGAGCCATTTCTCTTAATACATGTCTAGATAAACCAAAATCACGATAGTTTGCTCTAGGTCTTCCAGTTAAAAAACAGCGACGATGAAGTCTTGTAGGTGCACTGTTACGTGGTAAAGTTTGTAATTGTTTTTGAAATTCCCATTTTTCATCTAAGGATAAAGTTTCCTTTATTTTTTTTTTCATAGATTGACGAAAATTATAGTATTTTTTTTCTAATTTTTGTCTTTTTTTTTCTCTTTCAATAAGACTTTTCTTTGCCATAATTTTTTTTTTTTAATGAGTAATTTATTTGTTTTAGTAAAAAAAGTAAAAATTCAAACTTTGTTTACATTTTTTTTAATTTAATTATATTTTTTTGCATATTGAACAGAATAGATTTTGGTTTTCAAGCCATAATCTATCCTGTTCAATAATTTTTTTTATCCTATTTAATAATTATTAACCAAATTTACCTGATGTAGAAGCAATTAAAAAAGCAGCATAAGTAAATATATAACCTACTGAGAAATGAGCTAACCCAACTAACCGTGCTTGAACAATAGAAAGAGCTACTGGTTTGTCTTTCCAGCGAACTAAATTAGCTAAAGGCGTACGTTCATGAGCCCAAGCCAAAGTTTCAATAAGTTCTTGCCAATATCCACGCCAAGAAATTAAAAACATAAACCCAGTAGCCCAGACAAGATGTCCAAATAAGAACATCCATGCCCAAACAGACAAACTATTCATACCGAACGGATTATAACCATTGATGAGCTGAGAAGAATTTAACCATAAATAATCTCGCAACCATCCCATTAAATATGTAGAAGATTCGTTAAATTGAGCTACATTTCCTTGCCATAAAGTAATGTGTTTCCAATGCCAATAAAAAGTAACCCATCCAATAGTATTTAGCATCCAAAAAACAGCTAAATAAAAAGCATCCCATGCTGAAATATCACAAGTTCCACCTCGGCCTGGACCATCGCACGGAAAACTATAACCAAATTCTTTTTTATCTGGCATTAATTTAGAGCCACGTGCATCTAAAGCACCTTTTACTAAAATCAATGTAGTTGTATGTAAACCTAAAGCAATAGCATGATGAACTAAAAAATCTCCAGGACCAATCGTTAAAAACAATGAATTGCTATTATTATTAATAGCATCTAACCAACCTGGTAGCCATAGAGTTTGACCAGCATTGAAAGCTGGACTATCTACTGATGATAAAAGTACATCAAAACCATATAAAGCTTTACCATGAGCAGATTGTATCCATTGAGCAAATACAGGTTCAATTAAAATTTGTTTTTCTGGAGTACCAAAAGCAAGCATAACATCATTATGAACATAAAGTCCCAAAGTATGGAAGCCTAAAAAAAGACTAGCCCAACTTAAATGCGATATAATTGCTTCTTTATGCTCTAACATTCTTGCCAATACATTATCTTTGTTTTGTTCTGGATTATAATCTCTTATAAAAAAAATAGCTCCGTGAGCAAAAGCACCTGTCATTATAAATCCGGCAATATATTGGTGATGAGTGTATAATGCAGCTTGAGTAGTAAAATCTTGTGCTAAAAATGCATATGGAGGTAAAGAATACATGTGTTGAGCTACTAAAGAAGTAATAACTCCTAAAGAAGCTAAAGCAAGACCTAATTGAAAATGAAGAGAATTATTAATTGTATCATAAAGACCTTTATGTCCACGACCTAAACGGCCTCCCGGAGGAGTATGTGCTTCTAAAATTTCTTTCATACTATGACCAATACCAAAATTAGTTCTATACATATGACCAGCTATAATAAAAACAACTGCAATAGCTAAATGATGGTGAGCCATATCAGTTAACCACAAACTTTGTGTTTGTGGATGAAACCCTCCAAGGAAAGTTAAAATAGCAGTACCAGATCCTTCACTAGTACCAAATAAATGACTATTTGAATCAGGATTTTGAGCATAAACATTCCATTGTCCTGCAAAAAAAGGTCCTAAACCTTGGGGATGTGGTAATGCTGTTAACAAGTTATTCCATCTTACATGTTCACCTCGAGATTCAGGAATAGCTACATGAACTAAATGTCCAGTCCATGCTAAAGAACTTACTCCAAAAAGTCCCGATAAATGGTGATTAAGACGAGATTCTGCATTTTTAAACCACGAAACACTCGGTTTCCATTTTGGTTGTAAATGTAACCAACCTGCTATTAGAAAAAGAGCTGAAAGAAATAATAAAAAAAGAGCTCCGGTATAAAGATCTTGATTAGTACGTAAACCAATTGTATACCACCATTGATATACTCCAGAATAAGCTATATTAACTGGACCTGATGCTCCGCCTCGAGTAAATGCTTCTACGGCTGGTTGACCAAAATGTGGATCCCAAATTGCATGAGCAATTGGTCGTACATGTAAAGGATCTTGTCCCCATGCTTCAAAATTACCCTGCCAAGCTACGTGAAATAAGTTACCAGAGGTCCATAAAAAAATAATTGCTAGCTGACCAAAGTGAGAAGCAAAAATTTTTTGATACAGACGCTCTTCAGTCATATCATCATGACTTTCAAAGTCATGTGCAGTGGCAATACCAAACCAAATACGACGAGTAGTTGGGTCTTGAGATAGGCCCTGGCTAAATTTTGGAAATCTTGATGCCATAATGCTTTTCAAATCCTCCTAGCCATTATCCTACTGAAATAATTCTCGCTAGGAAGAATGCCCATGTTGTGGCAATCCCACCCAGAAGGTAATGAGCTACTCCTACAGCACGACCTTGTACAATACTTAAGGCTCTAGGCTGAATAGCAGGGGCAACTTTTAATTTGTTGTGAGCCCAAACGATAGACTCAATAAGTTCTTGCCAATATCCACGACCACTAAATAAAAACATTAAACTAAAAGCCCAAACAAAATGAGCACCTAAAAATAAAAGACCATATGCAGATAATGAAGAACCATAAGATTGAATTACTTGAGATGCTTGTGCCCATAAAAAATCACGAAGCCAGCCATTAATTGTGATTGAACTTTGTGCAAAATTTCCGCCTGTAATATGAGTAACAATTCCTTGATCGCTGATACTACCCCATACATCAGATTGCATTTTCCAGCTAAAATGAAAAATAACGACAGAAATAGCATTGTACATCCAGAATAAGCCTAAGAAAACATGATCCCAGGCAGATACTTGGCATGTTCCTCCTCTTCCAGGTCCATCACAAGGAAATCTAAAACCAAGATTAGCTTTATCAGGTATTAAACGAGAACTACGAGCAAATAAAACACCTTTTAAAAGTATTAAGACAGTTACGTGAATAGTAAAAGCATGAATATGATGTACCAAAAAGTCCGCCGTTCCTAATGGAATTGGTAATAAAGCAACTTTTCCACCTACTGCAACTAAGTCACCACCTCCCCAAGTTAAACTAGTACTTGCTGTTGCATTGGGAGCTGTTAAGCTAGGTGCTAAAGCATGAGTATTTTGTATCCATTGAGCAAAAACTGGCTGTAATTGTATAGCAGTATCTGAAAACATATCTTGAGGACGACCTAAAGCACTCATTGTATCATTATGAATATATAGCCCAAAACTATGGAAGCCTAAAAATATACAAACCCAGTTTAAATGTGATATTATTGCATCACGGTGCCGTAAAACACGATCTAATAAATTATTATATTGAGTTGTTGGATCATAGTCTCTTACCATAAAAATAGCTGCATGTGCAGCAGCTCCAACTATAATAAAACCACCAATCCACATATGATGTGTAAATAGCGAAAGTTGAGTAGCATAATCAGTAGCTAAATATGGATAAGGAGGCATAGCATACATATGATGAGCTACTATAATAGTTAAAGAACCTAGCATAGCTAAATTAATAGCTAACTGAGCATGCCATGAAGTAGTTAAAATTTCATATAATCCTTTATGGCCTTCGCCTGTAAATGGACCTTTATGAGCTTCTAAAATTTCTTTCATGCTATGGCCAATACCAAAATTAGTTCGATACATATGACCAGCTATCAGAAAAAGAACTGCAATAGCTAAATGATGATGCGCTGTATCAGTTAACCATAAACCTCCAGTAACTGGGTTTAATCCTCCGCGAAAAGTTAAAAAATCTGAATATTCTGACCAATTTAGAGTAAAAAAAGGGGTTAATCCTTTTGAAAAACTTGGATAAAGCTGCGCTAAAAGATCACGATTTAAAATGAATTCATGAGGAAGTGGTATTTCTTTAGGATCTACTCCAGCATCTAAAAGTCTATTAATAGGTAAGGAAACATGTACTTGGTGTCCTGCCCAAGATAAAGATCCTAAACCTAATAAACCAGCTAAATGATGATTTAACATAGATTCTACATTTTGAAACCAAGCTAATTTAGGAGCAGCTTTGTGATAATGAAACCATCCAGCAAAAAGCATTAAACCTGCAAAAACTAATCCACCAATGGCAGTTGAATAAAGCTGTAATTCACTAGTTATTCCAGATGCCCGCCAAAGTTGAAAAAAGCCGGAGGTTATTTGTATTCCTTGAAAACCTCCACCTACATCTCCATTCAAAATTTCTTGTCCTACTATTGGCCAAACAACTTGAGCACTAGGTTTAATATGAGTAGGATCACTTAGCCATGCTTCATAATTTGAAAAACGAGCCCCATGAAAATACATACCACTTAGCCAGATAAAAATAACAGCTAATTGACCAAAGTGAGCACTAAATACTTTACGAGAAATTTCTTCCAAATCATTCGTATGACTGTCAAAATCATGAGCATCAGCATGTAAGTTCCAAATCCAAGTTGTAGTATTAGGACCCTTAGCTAAAGTTCTTGAAAAATGCCCTGGTTTAGCCCATTTTTCAAAAGAAGTTTTTACGGGATCTTTTTCTACCATAATCTTGACTTCTGGTTCCGGTGAACGAATAGTCATCTAGATTCTCCTCTCTTCAGACGAGGCATAGGAAAAACCCACCAATAATAAATAGTAAACTTCTAAAAGATTTTATTATTTAACTTTTTTCTTTTTTTTCCAGTTTAAAACTGGAGCAACTATAACACAGAAGTTACCTAGGGCAGGTATTCAAATTTATTATGACACATCTTTATGGTGCGTAATGGACCATATAAAGTTCAATTACATTTTTAATTAAAATAATTGAAGTTTCTATTTTATATAGTTTTTCTTTTATTTAAAACGTCCTGTTATTTTTAACCAATTTTGTGCTTCAATATAATTGCTTGGAGCAAGTGATATTGCTTGTCTCCAATAATCTGCTGCTTGGTTAAACCAAGCGTCGGATGTTTCAGAATCTCCTTGCTGAATAGCCTGTTCTCCTCGGTTAGGATAGATGAAAGTATCTTCCCTTAGAACCGTACATGAAACTTTAGCGTCATACGGCTCATTTAATTAAATTTAATATATATGATTACCTAGTTAAAAAAAAATTATGCAAATTCAATTAATAGAATAGGTTTATAATAAAAAATTAGTTAATGAAATAAGTTTTAAATAAAAGAAAAAAAAAAATTCTAATTTTTTTTCTTTTATTTTTGTCTTTTCTCCTATAAAAAAAAAGGGTAACTATCTTATTTTTAGTTAAATTTTCTTAGTATTTAATAATTTATTTATCAAAAATACTTTATCTCTTTAGGATCTGAGACTACACCGCTGTTTATTTAATTGCAATTTAATTCAATTTTATTACATAAGTGAATTTTTAAGTAAAACAACTTTTTTATCGAACCACAATTTGAATACTGGATCATTACGGTGCTTTTCTAACAAATTTAATTACATTATCCATAGAGGTTTTAGACTTTCATTTAAGTCATTCTTTGTTTTTGGACTTCTAATGAAGTTTTTATTTATTACAGCTAATAAAAATCTTTTCTAGTGATTTATATGTAATAAGTCTCCACTTTTTTTATTTATAATTTGTGGTAGTTTTTTACTAAAAAAAAATATTATATTGATAGCCGCACGTAATGACAGATCACAGCCATATTATTAAAAGCTTGTGGTAAAGATGGATTTCGCTCTAATGCTTGAAAATAGTATTCTAAAGCTTTTGCGTGTTCTCCATTACTTGTATGAATAAGCCCTATATTGTAGAGTATATAACTTCGATCATAAGGGTCAATTTCTAAGCGCATAGCTTCATAATAGTTTTGTAAAGCTTCTGCATATTCTCCTTCAGATTGAGCTGACATTCGTTACAATCGTTTATAAAATTTTATAAACTTCGTTTCAAAACCGTACATGAAATTTTCATTTCATACGGCTTCTCTTGTTTAATATATAAAAAGGGATTAATCTATAAAATTTATAAAAAAATTTACCCAATATGATAAAATATCAAGGGCTAGTTTTTCAAAAAAAAGAGCTAACCATCCTTTTTTTAAAAAGGATTCTTACTTTAATTTCAAATTTAATTTTTAAATTTTTCTTTGTTCTTAACACTTTGTTTTTTAAAGGATTAGCTTTTTCGACAATCTCCGATGGTTATAAGAGTACCCAATTTACAAATGAGATGGATTTTTGTTTTTCTAACCATAAATTTATTAGTAAATAGTTTTTACTATTGAATATAAAACAAATTTTATTTAAAATTTTACGAAGTTTTTGTGTTGTCGATTTCTACACGTAATGCTTTTCCAACTATGTAAGCTTATAAAATAAAATGAAAATTATAGCTTTAACCTTTTGCTTAATATTTTAAATCTAAAAAAATGAAAAAATTAAAGGCTACATCAATCGAAGGTACACGACAGAAGGAATTATTATTTTTTTTAAATTAACCTTCACTAAGTATAAGTTTCATGCAAGTAAATATTTTCATGTTTTATTCTCTTTTTAAGGGTTTAAAATTCAAATCACACCATCTCTATAATATGTAAAAGCTTCTTTTTCCCTTTGTGAAGTTGGAATTATTCGTAATAAAATGTCTGCAACAATTGTAAAAGTTTTATCAATAAAATTATCATTTTTTTGAGATCGAGGCATAATCAAATAGAGCTTTGAAAAAAATTTAATATTCCCTTTATTTGAGAATAAATCCATTAAAGAAAGTAATTTTTAATAAGTAATTTATTTATATAAAAATATATATAAATATTTATATATAATATATATATATTAAATATAATATTTAAAAAAGTAGAATTTATTAATGAAAAAACTTGCTATTCTTTAAACTTATGCCTTAAAATTACAAAGAAATATTATAGGAAAGGTGGCCGAGTGGTCAAAGGCGTAGCATTGGAAATGCTATGTAAATATTTGTTTACCGAGGGTTCGAATCCCTCTCTTTCCTAAGTTACAAGTTTTTATATATATATATATGTTTTATATATTATATATGTAATTATATATGTAATTAAAAAAACTACTAGATTTTAGTTAAGCTTGACGAGAATAATATTCTACAACTAACAATTCATTTATTTTTAAACCAATTAATTCACGATCTAGTATTTGATTAACGAATCCTTTTTTTTCTAAAGAATTATAAGTTAAATGATTTGGTATTTTAGATTTTTGATAAAAATCTATATTTTTAGTAATTATATCCTGAGATTTTTGCCTATTTTTTATAGTAATAAAATCCTGAGGTTTACACCGATAACTTGGTATATCTACTATACGATGATTAACTATAATATGTCTATGATTCACTAGTTGTCTTGCTCCAGGAATCGTAGGAGCCATACCTAATCGAAAAATAACATTATCTAAACGCATTTCGAGTAGTTGTAATAATACTTCACCTGTTGATCCTTTTGCTTTTCTAGCAATACGTACATAATTAAGTAATTGTCGTTCTGTTATTCCATAATGAAAACGTAATTTTTGTTTTTCTTCTAAACGAATTCGGTATTGAGAAATTTTTTTATTAGAAGTTGATTGATTGACAGAACTAGATTTTAATTGAGGTGTTTTATTTGTTAATCCTGGTAAAACTCCTAAACGACGTACTATTTTTACACGAGGTCCTCGATAACGGGACATAAAAACTCCTTATTTTTACAAAGAAATAAAAAAAAAATAATATTATTATTAATAATAAAAAATAAAAGATATTTAATCAATTTGTTTTTATTTATAAAATTTTTTTATTTTAAATTTATTTAACTTTTTTTACCAAAAAATTATATATTTTTTTTAGTCAAAAACATCATAACATGAGAGACGGTACAAAAAAAATAATACTATTTTTTATATAAATAAACTATATCATAAAAAATTTAAAACTTTTAAATTTTTTATTTTTAATACTTATTTTTAATAATATATTTCGTATTAAAAAAAGCCCGCTATCGGAGTCGAACCGATGACCATCGCATTACAAGTGCGGTGCTCTGACCTCTGAGCTAAGCAGGCTCTATTAATAACAATAACTAATAATTTCTTTTTAATTTAAGTAACTCTCAACCAGTTCATTAATTATATCAATAAATTTTTAATAATGCAATAATTATTACTTACAATTTTTTTTTGTTTTATTAATAAAACAAAATTACATATATATATTTACATAAAGTATTGCTTTAAATTTTCTAAAATACTATAATTAGTAATGATACCAATATTAAATTTTTTTTTATGTAATTTTATTTTTTAATTTTTATTAACTAAAAAAAGGGGGTATGGCGAAATTGGTAGACGCTACGGACTTAAATAATTTGAGCATTAGTAAAAAAACTTACTAAATGCTAGCTTTCAAATTCAGGGAAACTTAGGTTGAAAAAAGTATAAGCAATCCTGAGCCAAATATTATTTTTTTTTAAATAAAATAGGTGCAGAGACTCAATGGAAGCTATCCTAACGAATAATATTGAAAATTTTTTAAGTGAAAAAATTTTATTTAAAACAAAAATTAAGCAAGGATAAAGATAGAGTCCAATTTTACATGTTAATTTTAGCAACAATTTAAATTGTAGTAAAAAGAAAATCCGTTGGCTTTATTGACCGTGAGGGTTCAAGTCCCTCTACCCCCAAAATTGCAAATTTTTATTGACATTAACTAGAAATTTATGTTAGGATAAGCCAATGAAAAAGCCGGAATAGCTCAGTTGGTAGAGCAGAGGACTGAAAATCCTTGTGTCACCAGTTCAAATCTGGTTTCTGGCATTATAAATTTTTTTTTAATTTTTTTATATATTTATATATGCATTATTTTGTTTTATTGTCTTAAATTAGACAATAAAACAAAATTAAAAAAAAAAATCTATTTTTAATGAATGTTGGTTATTTTTTTATTATTTAACAATAAAAATTTTAATATTTAGTAACTCTAATACGTTTTCTTTTTAATTAGCTCTTAAATTTAGATTAATAAGCATCTTGTAACTCATAAAAATCCGGTACAATGTAATCTTTACGTAAAGGCCAACCAATCCAAGTATCAGGCATTAATATACGTTTAAGACGTGGGTGGTTTTCATAAGAAATTCCTAACATATCGTAAGATTCTCGTTCTTGAAAATCGGCACTTTTCCAAATCCAAAAGACAGATGGTATTTTAGGTTTTTGTCTTGATACAAAAATTTTTATACATATTTCTTCTGGCTGATCTGCATTATTTTGTATTTTTGTAAAATGATATACACTAGCTAATAACCCACCAGGTGCTACATCATAAGCACATTGAGAACGAAGATAATTAAAACCATAAACATATAAAGCAACCGCTATAGAAAGCCAATTTTCAGATCTAATTTGTAAAATTTCTACACCTTGATAATCAAAACCTAAAGGTCGATGGGCTAGATTATGTTTTGCTAGCCAAGCGGATAATCGCCCTTGTATTTTAGTAGTAGTAGAATTATTTGTATAAGTATTTAACATATTTAAGTTATTATAAAATCCTATTTATTTTAAATATTTTTTTTACTATCTTCTCTTTTTAAAAAAAAAGTTAAATTTTCATTTTTTTCAGTTGGAGCAAAAGTTTCTAAACTTGAATTAAACTGAGGTTTAGAAAATTGAGGATATATTTGTTTATTATATTGTGTAGTACTAAGCGTAGATATAAAATTAAATTTATGATTTAATGTTAAATATCTTTCTCCTTGTTTAAATTTGTATTTATCTTTATATGTTTCTTGCGCTACTTTTTTACGAAGTTTTATTATAGCATCTATAATAGCTTCTGGTTTTGGCGGACAACCAGGTAAATAAATATCTACAGGAATTAATTTATCTACTCCACGAACTGTACTATAAGAATCTGTACTAAACATACCTCCTGTAATCGTACATGCTCCCATAGCAATTACATATTTAGGCTCGGGCATTTGCTCATATAATCTTACTAAAGATGGTGCCATTTTCATTGTTACAGTACCAGCTGTTATTATAAGATCTGCTTGTCGTGGACTGGATCTTGGAACTAAACCATAACGATCAAAATCAAAACGTGAGCCAATTAATGACGCAAATTCAATAAAACAACAACTAGTACCATAGAGAAGTGGCCATAAACTAGAAAGCCTAGCCCAATTTGAAAAATCATTGAAAGTGGTTAAAATAAATGAATTTGAATTTTTTTGATTAGAAAGTGAATTTATAAGTGGCTTCATAAAATTATTAATTTGATTGATTTTTATAATTGTAATAAATTGTAATAGTTAAAATTTAAGACCATTCTAGTGCTCCTTTACGCCATGCATAAACTAAACCAATAATTAAAATAAAGACAAAAACTAAAGCTTCAATGAAAGCAAATAGACCTAATTGATTAAAACTCATAGCCCAAGGATAAAGAAAAACTGTTTCTACATCAAAAATTACAAAAACTAGAGCAAACATATAATAGCGAATTTGAAACTGGATCCAAGCATCACCCATTGGTTCTATACCTGATTCATAACTAGTAAGTTTTTCTGGTCCTTTATTATTATTACTAATAGGTGTTAAAATCTTCGAAATAAAAAAAGTTAATATAGGAATAAAACTGGCTATTAATAAAAAAATAAAAAAAGAATTGTATTTAGATAATAAAAACATTACTATACTCCTGTAAAATAAAAAATATTCATTAATTGAATATTTTATTTAATTATATATATATATATATTCAATATGCTTCTGTAAAAATCACAAACAAATATATTAACTAGTAAATAACAATAATAATTCAAATACTAAATCTTTTAATAATTTAGGGCTATACGGATTCGAACCGTAGACAGTCTCGGTAAAATAGTTAAAAATATGCATTTAAATTTTACTTATAACTATTTTAGGAACCCAACATGCATTTTTTTTGCATTGGGCTCTTTCATCAACTAAAAAAAATTTAGTTATTTTGCTATCCTTTTTTTATTGAAATAATAAAATAGCTCCGTGTGCTTAAAAATTTTTATTAAAGCAATCCCAAAGTTAAAAAAAAAAGTGAATGTTGACACAGGTCTGCTTAATTTAGCATGGATTAACTTAGAATAAGTTTCTATTACTTGCAAATTTTTAAACTTTATACACCTTAAAGTTTATGAAGTAAGAAAATAGAATATCTTGAGGTCCTCGTACTATCCTCATCATGCTTAGCATTGAATAATTTTCAAATTTACCATATCAACTAAAAAATAAACTTCAATTTAAAATAAATTAAAATTTTATTATTTGTCATGCTATTGTTTTTTTATATTGATTACAAAATAATCATAAAAGTAAGACAAAATATTTCACAAAATTCAGTTTGTTGTGAATCGTATAACTCGATAAAAATTTAAAAAAACATTGGCGCACGTGTAAACGAGGTGCTCTACCGCTGAGCTATAGCCCTTATTATTATTTTTAAGTAATATATAATACTGTAATTTTTTTTTTTGTCAAGAGAATTATTTAATAAAATAAAACTTTTTTATTTTACACTTTTTTTTAATATATTCAAAAAAATGTTGCTTATATGTTAATTAATAAGCTAAAATATTAATGGCCTACTTAACTCAGTGGTTTAGAGTATCGCTTTCATACGGCGAGAGTCATTGGTTCAAATCCAATAGTAGGTAAATAGTTAGTAGAAAAACTCAATGGCATATAAAATAATATGCCATTGAATTCACTAAATTTTAAAAATTTTAGGAAGTAGCTTCAATAGCTTCTAAGCGTGCTTTTGCTCTTTTCAAAGTTAAATTAGCCTCAATAGCCTGTTTTCGACCGTTCGCTTGAGATAATTTAGCTTGAGCTATCTGAAAAGCTTCTTGAGCTTCTTGCAAATTTATTTCATTAGCTTTTTCTGCTTCATTTACCAAAATAGTCATTTGATTATTGTCTATCATAGCAAAACCACCCATTAATGCCATAGTAGACCATTTTTCATTAAGTCGTATTTTTATAATACCTATATCTAAAGCTGTTAAAAGTGGCGCATGGTTAGGTAATATACCAATTCGGCCACTATTTGTCGATAAAATAATTTCTTGTACTTCAGAATTCCAAACAATTCGATTTGGAGCCATTACACGAAGATTTAGGGTCATTTTTTTATCCATTCTCCACTTGTAAGGTTGCAGCTTTTGCAGTAGCTTCATCAATATTACCTACTAAATAAAAAGCTTGCTCAGGAAAACTATCTAATTCTCCAGAAAGAATCATTTGAAAACCTTTAATAGTTTCAGTAAGACTAACATATTTACCTGGAGAACCTGTAAATACTTCTGCTACGAAAAAAGGTTGGGATAAAAAACGTTCAATTTTTCGTGCTCTTGCGACAGTCAATCTATCTTCTTCTGATAATTCATCAAGTCCAAGAATAGCTATAATATCCTGTAATTCTTTATAGCGTTGTAATGTCTGCTTAACTCCCTGAGCTGTGTCATAATGCTCTTCACCTACAATCCAAGGCTGAAGCATAGTCGAAGTTGAATCTAAAGGATCTACTGCTGGATAAATACCTTTGGCTGCTAGTCCTCTGGATAATACAGTAGTTGCATCTAGATGTGCAAAAGTTGTCGCAGGAGCTGGATCAGTTAAATCATCTGCAGGTACATAAACTGCTTGAATTGAAGTAATAGATCCTTCTTTTGTTGAAGTTATTCTTTCTTGTAAAGTACCCATTTCTGTACTTAAAGTTGGTTGATACCCTACAGCAGATGGCATTCTACCTAATAAAGCAGAAACTTCTGAGCCGGCTTGAACAAAACGAAAAATATTATCAATAAATAAAAGTACATCTTGTTTATTAACATCTCGAAAATACTCAGCCATTGTTAAAGCAGTTAATCCTACTCTCATACGAGCTCCAGGTGGCTCATTCATTTGACCATAAACCAAAGCTACTTTTGATTCTGAAATATTTTCTTCATTAATTACTTTTGACTCTTTCATTTCCATATAAAGATCATTTCCTTCACGAGTACGTTCTCCTACTCCACCAAATACAGATACACCACCATGTGCTTTAGCAATATTATTAATTAATTCCATAATAAGTACAGTTTTTCCTACACCAGCTCCTCCAAATAATCCAATTTTTCCACCACGTCGATAAGGAGCTAAAAGATCTACTACTTTAATTCCTGTTTCAAAAATGGATAATTTAGTATCTAATTGTGTGAAAGCTGGAGCAGATCTATGAATAGGAAAAGTTGTACTAGCCTCTACAGGACCAAGATTGTCAACAGTTTCTCCTAAAACGTTAAAAATACGTCCAAGAGTAGCTTCTCCAACTGGAACACTCAAAGGAGCTCCTGTATCAATAACTTCCATTCCTCTCATTAAACCATCTGTCGCACTCATAGCAACAGCTCGAACCTTATTATTTCCTAGTAATTGCTGTACTTCACAAGTAACATTAATTTCTTGATTTGCTGTATTTTGACCTTTAACTATTAAAGAATTATAAATATTAGGCATTTTACCTGGAGAAAAAGTAACATCTAATACGGGACCAATAATTTGAGTAATACGTCCTATATTTTTAGCAACAAGTGTTGAAGTCCCAAAAGCACGAGAATCTGTTTTCATAAAATTTAAAAGTATTGCTTATTATATTGAAAAATATTCAGTATCAATTCGATCATTTAATTATTAGATAAAATGTTTACTTTGAACTAATTACTTATATCTAAATATAAGTAAATAAAATAGAAAAAATTAAAAAGTGTAATAACTAAAAAAAAATAAATTAAATAATATTTTGTTTTTTTATTTCTTAATATATTTTAATTAAATTTTATTTTTATTAACTAGTTTAACATTCAAAAGATTATTAGGTCAATGCTTAAACAAATAAAAATTATTTACTAAAAAATAATCTGAGTTGCATAAAATATAAAAAATAATATACAATAATACTGTTTTGTTATATTAAAAAAACTTTGTCTAAAAATAGACAAAATTAAATACCAAAAACGTTTTTTTATAAGACTAAAAAAACTTATTTGTCGAGTAGACCTAATCCTTGCAAGAGTTATAAATTGAGTTGTAGGGAGGGACCTATGTCACCACAAACGGAGACTAAAGCAGGTGTTGGATTTAAAGCTGGTGTTAAAGATTACAGATTAACTTATTACACTCCAGATTATCAAACTAAAGAAACTGATATTTTAGCAGCATTTCGAATGACTCCTCAACCAGGAGTACCAGCTGAAGAAGCAGGAGCTGCAGTAGCTGCAGAATCTTCTACTGGTACATGGACTACTGTTTGGACTGATGGCCTTACTAGTCTTGATCGTTATAAAGGACGATGCTATGATCTTGAAGCAGTTGCTGGAGAAGAGAACCAATATATTGCTTATGTTGCTTACCCATTAGATTTATTTGAAGAAGGTTCTGTTACCAATTTATTTACTTCTATTGTTGGTAATGTTTTTGGATTTAAAGCTTTACGAGCTTTACGTCTAGAAGATTTACGTATTCCTCCAGCTTATTCCAAAACTTTCCAAGGTCCACCTCATGGTATTCAAGTTGAACGAGATAAATTAAACAAATATGGTCGTCCATTATTAGGATGTACTATTAAACCAAAATTAGGTTTATCTGCTAAAAATTATGGTAGAGCTGTATATGAATGTCTTCGTGGTGGACTTGATTTCACAAAAGATGATGAAAACGTAAATTCTCAACCTTTTATGCGTTGGAGAGACCGTTTCTTATTTTGTGCTGAAGCTATCTATAAATCTCAAGCTGAAACAGGTGAAATTAAAGGACATTATTTAAATGCTACCGCAGGTACATGTGAAGAAATGATGAAAAGAGCAGCATTTGCTAGAGAATTAGGCATGCCTATTGTAATGCATGACTATTTAACAGGTGGTTTTACTGCAAATACTACTTTGGCTCATTATTGCCGTGATAATGGTTTACTTCTTCATATTCATCGTGCAATGCATGCAGTTATTGACCGACAAAAAAACCATGGTATGCATTTCCGTGTATTAGCTAAAGCATTACGTTTATCAGGTGGAGATCATATTCACGCTGGTACGGTAGTAGGTAAACTTGAAGGAGAACGTCAAGTAACTTTAGGGTTTGTTGATCTACTTCGTGATGATTATATTGAAAAAGATAGAAGTCGTGGTATTTACTTCACTCAAGATTGGGTTTCTTTACCAGGTGTTTTACCTGTAGCTTCTGGCGGTATTCATGTTTGGCATATGCCAGCATTAACTGAAATTTTCGGAGATGATTCTGTACTACAATTTGGTGGAGGAACTTTAGGTCACCCTTGGGGTAATGCACCTGGTGCAGTTGCTAATAGAGTTGCTTTAGAAGCTTGTGTACAAGCTCGTAATGAAGGACGTGATCTTGCTCGTGAAGGAAATGAAGTTATTCGTGAAGCTACTAAATGGAGTCCTGAATTGGCTGCAGCTTGTGAAGTTTGGAAAGAAATTAAATTTGAGTTTGATACAATTGATACTATATAATTTAAATTTTTTATTTAATTTTTATTTTTGTCAAAATAAGTTTTTAAATTTAGTAAAAAAAAAACAAAAAAACTAGCAATAAGTAGAAAAAAATCTATAGATTTTTTTCTACTTATTATTAACCTATTACTAATTAGGTATTTTCATTAATAAAATAAATGAAAATACCTAATTAGTAAGTTTTTCGAAGGTTTTGTAGCTCAGTGGATTAGAGCGTATGGTTCCGAACCATAAAGTCAAGGGTTCAAATCCCTTCTAAACCATAAAAAAAAATTAATATTATTGATTATTAAATAATATTAATTATATAAAGTATATATTTAACATTAATATAAGAAACTAAAAAAAAATTACTAATATGTCTTTAATGAATTGGTTTGAAGATAAACGTCGATTTGGTGGATTAATTGGAGCTTCTATTGAAAAAGCAACAAAAGAATATATTCTTAATGAAAGAAAAAGACTTAAAGTTAATACTACTAATGGACTATGGACTCGCTGTGATAATTGTGAAAATATTCTTTATGTTAGATTTTTGAAACAAAATAAATCTGTTTGTGAAGAGTGTGGATATCATTTACAAATAAGTAGTACAGAAAGAATTGAACTTTTAATTGATCGTGGAACTTGGCAGCCTATGGATGAAGATATAGTTGCTCGAGATGTTCTCAAATTTTCGGATGAAGATTCTTATAAAAATCGTGTTCTTTTTTATCAAAAAAGAACAGGTTTAACTGATGCTATTCAAACAGGTATAGGTAAATTAAATAAAAATTTAATTGCTCTTGGAGTTATGGAGTTTCAATTTATGGGGGGGAGTATGGGTTCTGTAGTAGGTGAAAAAATAACCCGTCTTATTGAATATGCTACTGAAAAATCTATACCATTAGTTATTATATGTTCTTCTGGAGGAGCACGGATGCAAGAAGGAACATTAAGTTTAATGCAAATGGCTAAAATTTCCTCTGTTTTACAACTTCATCAAGCTAAAAAAAATTTACTTTATATAGCTATTCTTACATATCCTACAACCGGTGGAGTTACTGCTAGTTTTGGTATGTTAGGAGATATTATTATTGCTGAACCTAAAGCCTATATTGCATTTGCTGGTAAAAGAGTCATTGAACAAACATTACGTCAAAAAATACCGTATGGTTTTCAAGTTGCTGAATCTTTATTCGATCACGGTCTACTTGATTTAATTGTTCCACGTAATCTTTTAAAAGGAGTTTTAGGTAAAATATTTGAGCTTTATGGTTTAGCTGCTTATAAAGAGCGTAATAATTCTTTTTTTTAACTTGACATTTTTTTTTTAATAATAATTTTAATTAAATTTTTTTTATTCTCTTTAAATGTTATAATTTTTATATAGATGCTAAAATTTTATATATTAATATAATTATTTTATTTAAATTTTAATTAATTTTTTTATATTTATTCGTTTTTATTTTAACTAGTAAGTTAACTAAGTTATATTGAAAAACTTTTAAATAATTATAAAAAAATATATTAACATCTTTTTTAGAAAAACGGTATAATTAATTTCTCTTATTTTTTTATAATTATTTTTTCTACAAATAATATTATTAAAGGTAATTCTTTTATGACAGCTTCTTACTTACCTTCGATTTTGGTTCCTTTAATAGGTCTAGTTTTTCCAGCAATTACAATGGCTTCTTTATTTATATATATTGAACAAGATGAAATAATATAAAATTTTTACTAAATAATAAGTTTTTTTTTATGTTATCTTGTCTATTTATTAACTTTTAAATTTTTTTTATTTAATAAAAATTGAATTAATAAATATATATATCTATATACATTTTTATATATACAAATATATATAAATAAAAATGACAAATTATAATTATAGAAGATTTATCTAAAAAAAAATTAATATAGTTTTTTTACTTTATTTACATGAAGTAAAAAAACTATATTAATTTTTTTTTAGATAAATCTTCTATAATTTGTAAAAAAATTTAGTTTAGCTTTTTTTGTTAGATACTAGATATATTTAATAAATTTTAGGAGATGTTACTATGAATCGTGAATCTGAATGGCTTTGGGTAGAACCTATAACAGGATCTCGAAGAATCAGTAATTTTTGTTGGGCCTTTATTCTTTTATTTGGTTCACTCGGATTTTTTTTTGTTGGACTTTCCAGTTATTTTGGTAAAGATTTAATACCTTTTTTATCATCTCAACAAATTTTTTTCGTACCTCAAGGGGTTGTAATGTGTTTTTATGGTATTGCTGGATTATTTCTTAGTTTTTATTTATGGTGTACGATTTTGTGGAATGTAGGAAGCGGTTATAACAAATTTGATAAAAAAGAAAAAGTTGTTTCTTTATTTCGTTGGGGATTTCCGGGAGAAAATCGACGTATTTACATTAATTTTTTTATAAAAGATATACAAGGAATACGTATGGAAGTTCAAGAAGGTATTTATCCTCGTCGTATTCTCTATATGAAAATAAAAGGTCGGCAAGATATTCCTTTAATACGCTTTGGAGAAAAATTAACTTCGAGAGAAATAGAAGAAAAAGCTGCAGAGTTAGCTCGATTTTTACGTATATCTATAGAAGGTCTTTAAAATTGAAAAATAAAAAAAATTTAAAATAAAGTTAATTTATCTAATTAATATATTATAAATTACAAAAAAAAACTTTAATATTGTTTTTTCCCATTTTATTTTAGCAAATTTGAAATAGTATTTATGAAATCTTATTGCGCGCAGTTTTATTCTTGGTTATCAAAAACCCCATATCGTTCTTTGGAAAGAGCTTATAAAACAAGTAAAAAAATACAATATATAAAAAAAGATTATTTTTCTTATAAAAATCAAAAATTTTCTTCAAGACGGTCTTGGCAAGCCATAATGTTATATATAAATACAAATTTAAATAATTATGTATTTGTAATATACTGCAGTCTTTTAGAATATAAAGTTAGTTTACTTTTTTTAAGCGTTATACATGTTTTCGTTTTAATTATATCAAATTTTTTTAATTCTTTTTTTTCTAAAATTAGTAGCTACTTTTTAGTTTTTGCTAAATTTATACAACAATTTTTAATGTTTCCGCAATTTTATTTTTTTCCTTTTTGTAAAAAGACTTTAAATATATATTTTTTTTTCTCATCTAGAAATTTTGTAAAAAAAATTAAAAATAAATTAGACAAAATTAAAATTAATTGTAAAAAAAAAATTATTAAAATTAAAACTTCTTTTATTTTAACTAATTTAGTAAAAAATGATTTAAAAAAAATTAAACAGATGAATAAAAAATTAGCTTGGATTGAAGCTAGTTTAAATGACTTAGATACATGGAAGAATTTTTATTCGTTTTCCTTTTTTTCTTTTGAAAAAAAAAATTTAGAAAATACTTTACATTTCGTAGATTTTGCAAAAATTACTACAGCAGCTTACGAATCTATAGGTCTTGTACCACGTTCAATAACTCGTACTTTATCTGGATTTCAAGCAGAGTTAACAGGACAATCAACTTCATTAGTTCTTCAAGATTTTCAAATATCTCGATATCAAGCATTGGCTTCTTTACAATATATGTTGTTTTTACTTTTTTTTCCTTGGGGATTTTCTATTTTTTCCAAAATTTGTTTTTTAGAGCCATGGCTTAAAAATTGGTGGAATACTTATCAATTTCAAATTTTTCTTAATTCTTTTCAACAAGAAATAGCATTAAAACGACTTCAAGAAATCGAAGAACTTATTTGGTTAGATAAAATAATGATAAATTCTTTAAAAGAAATGGAATCGCATGATCTTAATATAGAAATTCATCAAAAAACAATTCAGTTAGTCAAAGCATATAATGAAAATAGTTTAAATACTCTTTTACAGTTATTCACAGATATTATTTATTTTATTAGTTTAAGCGCTGTTTTTGTTTTAGGTAAAGAAAGACTAGCTATTTTAAATTCTTGGATTCAAGAATTATTTTATAGCTTAAGTGATACAATGAAAGCTTTTTTTATTCTTCTATTAACAGATTTATGTATTGGATTCCATTCACCTCATGGTTGGGAAATAGTTATAGGCTCTTTTTTAGAGCATTTGGGATTTGCCCATAATAAACATATAATATCTTGTTTTGTTTCTACTTTTCCAGTCATTTTAGATACTGTTTTTAAATATTGGATTTTTCGGCATTTAAATCGTATATCTCCTTCTATTGTAGCAACTTATCATACAATGAATGAATAAAAAAGAATGAATAAAAAAACAAAAATTTAATTGTAAAATAATTTGTTAATTATTAGGTAGTTTTTTTACTTACTAATGTAGAGTAGAATACTTTTGATTTATAATCTTCATTATTATTATAATGAACAGAATTATAAATAAGGATTACTAGTTTAGCTAAGTATCCTATTAATGAATTTTTTGAAAAAGAATAATTGAACTATGCAAAATAAAAATAGTAGTCATTGGATAAAAAAATGTGTGATTCGATCAATTTTGATAATAATCCTCATGAAAACAATAGCTTGGCCAGCTATTTCTGAAGCATATCCAATTTTTGCACAACAGGCATATGAAGATCCTCGGGAAGCTACTGGTCGTATTGTATGTGCTAATTGTCATCTGGCTAAAAAATCTGTTGATATTGAAGTTCCTCAATCTATATTGCCAGATACTGTATTTGAAGCTGTTGTTAAAATTCCTTATGATATGCAAATAAAACAAGTTCTTGCTAATGGTAAAAAAGGAGCATTAAATGTAGGAGCTGTACTTATTTTACCAAAAGGATTTGAATTAGCACCTTCGGATCGTATTCCTCCAGAAATGAAAGAGAAAATAGGTAATCTTTATTTTCAACCTTATAGTTCTGATAAAAAAAACATTATTGTAATAGGTCCTGTTCCGGGTAAAAAATATAGTGAAATTGTATTTCCTATTCTTTCACCAGATCCTGCTGTTAATAAAGAAGCCAATTTTCTAAAATATCCTATATATTTAGGTGCTAATAGAGGAAGAGGACAAATTTATCCGGATGGGACTAAGAGTAATAATACTGTTTATAATGCATCAACTACAGGTAAAGTAAGTAAAATTTTACGTAAAGAAAAAGGTGGTTATGAAATAACTATTGAGAGTTTAGATAATCGTCAAGTTGTAGATATTGTACCTTCAGGACCAGAACTTATTATTTCAGAGGGAGAATTAATTAAAGCAGATCAGCCTTTAACAAATAACCCTAATGTGGGTGGCTTTGGTCAAGGAGATGCAGAAATAGTACTTCAGGATCAATTACGTGTTCAAGGTCTTTTATTCTTTTTTGCATCTGTTATCTTAGCACAAATATTTTTAGTACTTAAAAAGAAACAATTTGAAAAAGTTCAATTAGCAGAAATGAACTTTTAATTTTTGAATAAAAAAAAAATTAAAGCGTTTGATTAATAGAATTTTTTCTATTATGGATGATTATTATAATGAAATTCAATTTAAATTTTTTATGTCTATATAATATGATAGTAATTTCTTTAGAAATTGAGTATTTTGAATATTATTATCTTTTTCCTCTTTTAAAAGAAATGTTAAATTATCATGGATATACATTAAAGTTAAATTACTTAAAAAAACTGACTCAACAAGTATTAATAAATACATCCCAATTAACTGAATGGGGGGAAGGGTTTTATAAATATTCTAAGAAATTTTATTCTAAAAACTTTTTTTTTATGATTGTAAAAAAAATCAAAAATATAAATTTTATTTTCAATTAGAAACAAAAATTTACATTGAAAAAAATGTTACTAATAAAGTTTTTTTATTAATAAAAAAAAATTATTATTTGTGTAGAAAAAAAAAATTAAAAAAAAATACATATAATCAATATATATATAAAAATAAAAAATTACCAAAAAAATCTTTTTTGTATTTGATTTTTAAATTAATTGTCTCTTATAAAAAATGGAAAGCTGATGAACTATACATAAAAATGGCTCATATTGCTTATTGTGAAAATTTAATAGATTTTTCGATTAAATTGTTTAAAATGGCTCGTTTTGAAAAACAAACTTCTTTTTTTTTTTATTTACATTTCCAAAATGTAAATAAAAAAAACATATAAGTTTTCTTTTTCTATTTATTATTTTTTTTTTATGTTAACATTTTAAATTTTTTTTATTATAAAAAAAATAAGAATAGTAGAAAAAATGAGTTATTGCCTTATTAAATTGAAAAGATATTATAAAATTTTATGGAATAAAATTTTATGATATCTTTTCAATTTTTCTTAATATTTAAATAATAAAACTAATAAAATATTTAAATTTTTTTTTTAATTAAATACTTTTTTTTCAATTATTGTTTATAATTTTTTTTTATCAATAATTTATATATATATATTAAAAAATATTAAAAAAATTTATTATTATAATTTATTATTATAATTTATTATTATAAAGATGAACCTAATCCAGAGTACGAGCCATAAAAAAAGATACCTACCAAGCCAATTACAAGAGTACCAGCTACCGTACCTATTAACCATAAAGGAATTCTTCCAGTGGTATTTGCCATTTTATCTTATACTCCCTTTTTAATGTCATTTTTACTTAGAACTTAAAAAAAAAACAGTTATAAATATTATAATTTTAAATTTATTCCAAATAAGGCAAGAAATTTCTGTTGTAATTAATTAAAGAAATAATTAGAAAATAAAACAGCTAATACAAAAATCAATAATAAACCCCAATAGAGGCTAGTACGATTTAATTCTACACTTTGTTTGTTTGGGTTTGGTTGTGTCATATCTTTACATTTTAAATAAATTTTGTTATTCAAATCTATCGTTGAATAAATTGCATTGCTGAAATTGCTCCTAGAAAAAAAACTGTAGGTACAGCTAAGCCGTGAACGGCTAACCATCTAACTGTAAAAATCGGATAAGTTCTATCTATAGTCATTGATACCTCCTAAAAAGATCTAGTAAATTCATCAACTTGTTCTAGTGAATTAAAACGACCAGTAATTAAAGGAACTTCTTGCCGGCTTTCTGTAAAATATTCATTTGGCCGAGGACTTCCAAAAACATCATAAGCCAAACCTGTACTAACAAATAGCCAACCTGCAATAAACAAAGATGGTATAGTTATGCTGTGTATTACCCAATATCGAATACTGGTAACAATATCAGCAAAAGGGCGTTCTCCTGTATTTCCAGACATGCTTAGCTCCATATATATTTTGTAAAGGCTATAAAAAAATTCTATAAAAGATCAAATATAGAAAGTTTTTTAAAATATAGTAAAAAAAAATGTAGTAATTTTTTTTTTTAGCCTAATTAGATTATCATTGTTATACCGAAGGTATTTTTGAAGCAGACTAAATCAGTATATCTAGGGTTGTTTTAACGCAGCAAGAGAAGTTGTAAAAAAATGTTCAATTTTTTAATTAAATTAATAAATTTTTCATAAATTTATTAATTTGTTATGGAAAATAGAACATTTTTTTTAAATATTATACTAATTTTTACAATATTATACTAATTTAAATTGTTAAAGTTTTGCAAATAAAATAAAAATAAAATTAATTATTATAAATATAAAATATTTTTAACAAAAATTAATATATTTGTATAATAAATAAAAAACAATTTGTTTTTTATTAATTATATATAAGTATATTTAATATTTTTGTTTAACAAAATAATTAATTAATTAGTACACTCATACAAATAAAAAAAAAAAGAATTTAATTAAATTTTTAGAAAAAATAGAAATTATCTCAAATAAAACAGTGGCAAAATTTGTTAAATCTGCTACTATAAAAAGAGCATTGAACAAAATAAAATCAATATTCTATTTTCTATTACTAAAAATATTTTCAACTAACAAAATTTTAGTTAATAAAAAATTTAGGTAATTGTTTTATAAACGATGTATACTAAACTTGTTGTATTATCATTAGGATTTTTCTCATGCTTACTATAATCAGTTATTTTCTATTTTTGTTTGCCTCTTTGTTTTTAGCTTTAGGTTTATTTATTGGTTTAAATAAAATACAACTTATTTAAAAAACTATAAAAAAAGATAACTTTTAAGGTCGGATCAATTTCATTGTATTTCTCGAATAAATTTTGAGATTAATGATAAGTTTAGTTAGTTTCTAACTTAAATATTATTTTAGTTAAACAAAAAATGGTTGAAGCATTATTGTCTGGAATTGTACTCGGATTAATTCCAATAACTTTAGCTGGATTATTTGTAACTGCTTACTTACAATATCGACGTGGTGATCAATTAGATCTTTAATTAATTCAAATTTAATTTCAAAAAAATTTAACAATCACGCTCTGTAGGATTTGAACCTACGACATCAGGTTTTGGAGACCTGCGTTCTACCGAGCTGAACTAAGAGCGCTTATTTCAAATAAAACTTTTTTTTTATAATAACAAACAACAACTTATTTTAAAATTACTAATTTATTTTAAAGTAAAATTTGATTCTATATATTTTTGGGTAGGGATGACAGGATTCGAACCTGCGACATTTTGTACCCAAAACAAACGCGCTACCAAACTGCGCTACATCCCTCCCATTATTAAGTATTACTTTATGTTTATCTTGATTGTATCTTATTTATTAAGTTTTTCCTATACTTTATTATTATTAATTTATTCATTATTTCTTTTAATAAATTTTAAATAAAATTATTACTTTATTTGGAGATACATAAATAATAAAAATAAAAAAAAAGTATATATATAAATAAAAAAATTATCATTTTAAATAAATTTAATTAAATAAAATAATATAAGTAAAATTTTAAGTCATTTGTTTTTTTAATAAATAGAATTTATTATTTTATTATAATTATAAGAAATACAACAAACTTTACTAGTTTATTCTAAATATATTATAAGGAGACCTAACAATGCAAGATGTAAAAACGTATCTTTCTACAGCACCCGTATTAGCTACTTTATGGTTTGGATTTTTAGCTGGTTTATTAATAGAAATTAATCGTTTTTTTCCAGATGCTTTAATTCTTCCTTTTTTCTAAATAAAATGTACTTTTATATAAAATATAAAAACCTAAAAAATTTATATTACAAATAATAATAATTTTTTAGTTTTTTTAACATTATTCTAATTCGCTAAAAAATTTAAATTTAATTGCTAAATTTTTTAAACATATTTTATAAAATTTAAAGATTCAATATTCAAGATAAATAGTATTATGGCTAAAAATAAAGATGTAAGAGTAACAATTACTTTGGAATGTATTAATTGTGCTCAAAATAATGAAAAAAAAAAATTAGGTGTTTCTAGATACACTACTCAAAAAAATCGTCGTAATACGCCTATTCGATTAGAATTGAAAAAATTTTGTTATTATTGTAATAAGCATACTATTCACAAAGAAATAAAAAAATAAATAGTTTTTATGAAACAAGTTATAAATAAATCTAAGCGATCTTCTCGTAGACGCTTACCACCAATTAGAACGGGCGAAATTATTGATTACAAAAATATAAATTTACTTCGTAGATTTATTAGTGAACAAGGAAAAATTTTATCTAGACGAATGAATAGATTAACTTCAAAACAGCAGCGTTTAATGACTATTGCTATTAAAAGAGCTCGGGTTTTAGCTTTATTACCTTTTCTAAATAATGAAAATTAACTTTATTTTTTGATATATTGTTGCTAATAATTTTTTTTTTAATTTATTAACTTCCCTGGAATCTAATTGCTCCAGGGAAGTATTTTTATTTAATTTTTAATGTTTTTTTTTATTTTTTTTACTCATTAACTTTTTTTAATATTGTTAAAAAACAACTGTAATCTAGTAAAGCTATTTGTGCAAGTACTTTGCGATTCAAAAGTACTTGATTTTGATATAAATTTTGAATTAATTTGTTATAAGAAATTTTATTATTTCGGGCCGCTGCATTAATTCGAGTAATCCATAACCGACGAAGATCTCTTTTTCGTCTATTTCTATCCCGATAAGAAGAAGCTAAAGCTCGCATTCCTTGCTGATTGGCTGTTCGAAATAGTTTTGAATGAGTTCCTTGAAATCCCGCTGTAAGTGTAAAAATATTTTTTCGTCGTTTTCGAGCTATATATCCACGTTTAACTCTAGTCATTGATGTCTATTCTCATAAATTACTGATTGATTTTAATTAAGTAATAAAAAAATAATCGTTTTTATTTTTTTTTATTAATTAATAAAAAAATTAAATAAAAAGAAGAAACTTAAATTTATTTATTATATTTTTTAAATTTTTTTTTTTAATAACAAAACAAAAACAAAATATATATATTTTTTTATTTTATTTGATTATCATTACTTTTTTAATCATTAAAAAAGCATAAATATTTCTATATATTTTTTATATACATAAAATTATTTTTTATGTTTAATCAGAAAAACTGACTTTTTCTAATGTAGAAAGTAAAAAGTCTAATGGCTTTTGCTACTTTAACCTTCCTAACCATTACGTTAAAAATTTTCTTATTCTCAAAAGAATAGGACCTTGAAATAAGAAAATAATGGATTCCATTGTTTCTATGACTTTTTCTTCAACGGTGAGGTCTTTTCTATATACCGAAGCTTTTTAAAATTAAAAATGTTATTTGTAATTTATATAATTTTCAAATTTAGCTTTATTTGATTGACTAAATAAAAAAAATATTGAAATCAAATTTTTTATCTAGTAACGATATGTTATTTTGATAATTTGCTGGGCAGCTGACCTTATTAATCTGTTTTTGCAATCATACAATTATTTTATAATAAATTTTATTAGTGTATTTTTTTTTCGCTTAATACGTTTGTAATTAAATCAATAGTATTGAAAATTTGCTTTTTTATTTTACATTAAAATAATTGGATTTGCACCAATAAAAGCCATAAATTTCATTTATTTAAAAATAAATGATAGATTATTTGTTAAAATAAAAAAAGTTTTTCCGCTATACTAAACTTTTTTATTTTTTAAACTTTTATAATCATAACAAGTCGCACATACACTCTAGTACAAACTCCTCGTCGTTGAGGACATCCGCGAAGGGCTGGAGATTTTGTTCTATTTTCTATTGGTTGTCTTCGATTTCTAATTAATTGTTGAATAGTAGGCATTTTAATTTATATGCAGAATTTTTTGGTTTAAATTAATTTTAACCATAAAAAATAGAATGTAAAAATTTTTAATTTATTTAAATTTCTATATCAAATAAAATATAAATTTAGTTTTAAATAAAAAAAGTTATTCAAAATTTTAACTATTATTTTCTATAGCAACAAGATCTACAATGCCATACATTTTTGCTTCTTTTGCTGACATAAAAACATCTCTTTCCATATCTTCAGAAATAACCCATAAAGGTTTACCTATTCTTTGTACATAAACTCTAGTAATATAATCACGAAGTTTTAGTACTTCTTCAGCTTCCATCATACATTCACCTGCTTGTCCATCATAATAAGAACTAGCAGGTTGGTGAATCATTACCCTAATTATAAAATGTGATATAAAAGATTTTAGAAACTGTACAAACATTTTTTTATTGTATACAGCTTTAAAAATAAATTAATAAAATAGTTTAAAAAAAAAATTAAATTTATTTTAATTAATGTAATTAAGTATTTTAAAATTTACATACCATATTTCTTTTGTTAAATACTATTATGGTTCTGTTGTTTTATATTTTTTTTATAAAACAATGCCAAAGTTTTTTTTTAATCTGGTTAAAATTTAATTTAACTAAAATTTTAAATTTTTATTTTTTTTATTTTCGATAGTAAAGAAAATAATATTTATAACACTGTAATAAATAAAAAATTTAATTAATTATCTTAATATTAAAAATCTTTTTAAGATAGTTTTATCAAGCTTTTTATGTCATGCTATTATTACCTTTTATAAGGCGTATACATTTTTTTACTAATTAAAAAAAAAAGCAAATATTGGCGCAAAGCGTGAGGTAAAGCTATACGTTTAGTAATTTCTCCTCCAGTTAAAATGAATGATCCCATCGAAGCTGCTAATCCCATACAAATTGTGTGAACATCTGGAACTACAAATTGCATAGCATCATAAACGGATATTCCAGCTAAAACAGCTCCGCCAGGAGAATTAATATATAAGTACATATCTTTACTTTCATCTTCTCCATTTAAATACATCATAATTCCAATCAGTTGATTTGCAATTTCGTCGTCTACATGTTGACCTAAAAAAAGTAATCTTTCCCGATAAAGTCGATTGTTATAATAAAATTTAACAAGTTATTTTTTTTTATATAACTGTATTAGCGTTTTTATTTGCTCAATACAGCTCAAGCAGTTAAAAAAAATATTATTAATTTTTTTAAATTTTTTATAGCAAATTTAATTTTTTCTATTTTTTTTATAAATATTTTTAGCTTATTATCATAATTTTGTTTAATAGTTTAAGTTCGTTTTTTATATAGTTAATAAACAACATATTAAACAATTCATTTTTTAATATATTTGTTAAATTTTTTTTTTTTTATTTGAAATAATTTTATATTTTGTATCTTTTTTTTTTTTACAAACGGTTTTTAGTAATATCTTTAGGTTTATTATCTACTTCGGTAAAAATTAGTTAAGTCTTACTTACGTATAAAAATAAGTTTATTGTTACTTTTTTTATTTTTTAGCAGTTTTCAAAATGTAATTTTTAATTATTAAATGTAACTAAATTTTGATTTTTAAATCTTTAATGAAGTTTAAAGTTTTATTTTTTGGTTGACTAACCATAGAAAAGATAACTAAGTCTTTTTACTTAATAATTTTTATTAAAAATATTATGTCATGCTATTAAAGCTTTAATAATTTATTAAGTTTAAAATGAAATAAAAACATCTAGAGTAACTAAATAAAAGATGATGGATAATTTCCATATAACCAATATGTTTAATAAACGCACTATACGTCGATCCAAACAGCATCTTCTTCTCCTGGAAGCCTAAAAGGCACTTTTGGAACACCAATGGGCATTTTTTTATTTAAAATAAATATATAATAGCACTTGAGATGAAAATAGAAAAAAAAGTAGCTAATAAATAAAAAATTAGTTTATAATGTTATTAAGAAGATTATATTATATTTTTTAATAATACTACTATTATTATATATATTTTACATATATATTATATCTAATTTGTAAAAAAAAAATTTATTAAAATTTAGAACTATTTTTACTAATTTAAAAATTTTTATTATAATATAGTTATTAATTAATGCAAAAAAGCTACATAGTCTCTAATTCTCTTTGAGAAAGGGGTATTTCCATGGGTTTGCCTTGGTATCGTGTTCATACTGTTGTACTAAATGATCCCGGTCGTTTAATTGCTGTACATTTAATGCATACTGCTTTAGTTTCTGGCTGGGCTGGTTCTATGGCTTTATATGAATTAGCTGTTTTTGATCCTTCCGATCCTATTTTGGATCCAATGTGGAGACAAGGTATGTTTGTTATACCTTTTATGACTCGTTTAGGTATCACAAAATCTTGGGGAGGTTGGAGTATTACTGGAGAAACTGTTAATAATGCAGGTATTTGGAGTTACGAAGGTGTAGCTGCAGTACACATTGTATTATCAGGGTTATTATTTTTAGCAGCAATTTGGCATTGGGTATTTTGGGATTTAGAATTATTTCGCGATGAACGTACAGGAAAACCTTCTTTGGATTTGCCTAAAATTTTTGGGATTCATTTATTTTTATCAGGCGTTCTTTGCTTTGCCTTTGGAGCGTTTCATGTAACAGGTCTATTTGGTCCTGGTATATGGGTGTCGGATCCTTATGGATTAACTGGAAAAGTACAACCTGTAGTTCCAGCTTGGGGGGCTGAAGGATTTGATCCTTTTGTTCCAGGAGGAATAGCTTCTCATCACATTGCAGCAGGTATTTTGGGTATATTAGCAGGTTTATTTCATCTTAGTGTTCGTCCTCCTCAACGATTATATAAAGGTTTACGTATGGGGAATGTTGAAACTGTTTTATCTAGTAGTATTGCCGCTGTATTTTTTGCTGCTTTTGTTGTTGCTGGGACTATGTGGTACGGTTCTGCTGCAACTCCGGTAGAATTATTTGGTCCTACTCGTTATCAGTGGGATCAAGGCTTTTTTCAACAAGAAATAGATCGAAGAATTCGTGCTAGTAAAAATGAAAATCTTAATTTATCCGAAGCTTGGTCTAAAATTCCAGAAAAATTAGCTTTTTATGATTATATTGGTAATAATCCAGCTAAAGGTGGATTATTTAGAGCAGGTGCAATGGATAATGGAGATGGAATAGCTGTTGGATGGTTAGGCCATGCTGTTTTTAAAGATAAAGAAGGACATGAACTTTTTGTTCGACGTATGCCTACTTTTTTTGAAACTTTTCCAGTAGTTTTGGTAGATGAAGAAGGAATTGTTAGAGCTGATGTTCCATTTAGAAGAGCTGAATCTAAATATAGTGTTGAACAAGTTGGTGTAACTGTCGAATTTTACGGTGGTGAACTTAACGGAGTAAGTTTTAGTGATCCAGCTACTGTAAAAAAATATGCTCGACGTGCTCAATTAGGTGAAATTTTTGAATTTGATCGTGCTACTTTAAAATCAGATGGTGTTTTTCGTAGTAGTCCGCGAGGTTGGTTTACTTTTGGTCATGCTACATTTGCTCTTCTTTTCTTTTTTGGTCATATTTGGCATGGTGCTAGAACTTTATTTAGAGATGTTTTTGCTGGTATTGATCCAGATCTAGATGCACAACTAGAATTTGGAGCATTTCAGAAATTAGGAGACTCTACTACTAAAAAACAAACAGTTTAAATTAATTTAATAAGTTTTTTCTATTTTTTTTAGTAAAAAAACAAATTTAATTTAACAAAAAAATAACATATTGATTATTTTTTTTTTTTTTTCAAACTTTTTAAAGAAAATCTATTTTCAATTAGTACGAAAGCTATCTCTATACTTCTCACTTATAATAAAATCTATGGAAGCATTGGTTTATACATTTTTATTGGTAGGTACTTTAGGAATAATTTTTTTTGCTATTTTTTTTCGTGAACCACCTAAAATTCAAACTAAAGAAAAAAAGTAAAATTTTTTAAGTTTATTTTATTTTTTTAATAAAAGTAAAAAATTATGTACCTTCCCTTTATTTTAGGGAAGGTCTTTAATAATTAACTTAATCTTCATGCTCTTCAAAAGGATCTCTAAGATCTTTAGAAGGTTGTCCAAAAGCTGTATAAAGAGAATAACCAGTAAAACTCACAAGTGAACATGAAATAAATATAGCGACTAATGTTGCAGTTTCCATTTTTAAGTAATTCCAAAAGAATGGTTTAGTTTTAATTAATATAATAGTACACAAAGTTAATAAATCTCAACTAATGCAATAAAATTTTATGGCTACACAAATTATTGATGATACTCCTAAAACAAAAGGAAAACGAAGTGGTTTAGGAGATATATTAAAACCACTTAATTCAGAATATGGAAAAGTTGCTCCGGGATGGGGCACAACACCTTTAATGGGCATTGCAATGGCATTATTTGCAGTTTTTTTAGTTATTATTCTTGAACTTTATAATTCTTCAGTATTATTAGATGGAGTTCCTGTAAGTTGGTAATAACTTAAAAAGGTTCAATAAAAAATTTTAAAATTTTTTATTGAACCTTTTTAAGTTATTATTTATTTCAAATATGTTTTAGGTATTTAAGGTAGTTTAATCGTGTAATCAATTAATTAAAGGGTTTATGGATTATGGGTGTGCGTCTTGTTTAAATAAATGAAATTTAAAAATACAAAATAATTTGTTAGTCTTAAAAAAAAACTATTTAATTTTATTAAGTGTTATAAATTAAGTTAAAAGTTAAACATTTAAAGCATAAATTTTAAATAAAAATATTAGCTAATATTTTTTATTTAAATTAAACTATGATTAATTTTTTTAAATTTACTACTTAAATTTCGTTACCCAAAATTTTTTTATTTAATTAAAATTTAAATGATTACAAAAATGTATTTACTTATTATACTTTTTTTTTATTCATCGGAATATAGTAAAAATCTAAAGTTTAATTATCTTTGTTAAATTTCAAACAAGAAAATTTTTATTGAATTGTTATTAATTATACTAATTAATTAAAAAAACAAATTTTAAAATAAAAGATAGCTCAAAAAAGCAGTTAATATAACCAAAGCAAACTTGAGATAAAATAATAAAAAAATACATATATATATGTATATATAAAAATATAATATATATATAAAAATATACATTTTTTTATATTTAAGCCGTACGAAAAAATATATCATTTACGGTTTTTAGAGAAGAAATACATAAAAGTTTATCTATCCCAATAGAGTATATGATTGGTTTGAAGAACGTCTTGAAATTCAAGCAATTGCAGATGATATTACTAGTAAATATGTACCCCCTCATGTCAATATATTTTATTGTTTAGGAGGTATAACATTAACTTGTTTTTTAGTGCAGGTAGCGACTGGATTTGCTATGACTTTTTATTATCGTCCAACAGTTACTGAAGCTTTTGCGTCTGTTCAATATATTATGACTGAAGTTAATTTCGGTTGGTTAATTCGATCAGTTCATCGATGGTCCGCGAGTATGATGGTTTTAATGATGATTTTGCATATATTTCGTGTTTATCTAACAGGAGGTTTTAAAAAACCTCGTGAATTAACTTGGGTTACTGGTGTTATTTTAGCAGTATTAACAGTTTCATTTGGTGTAACTGGGTATTCTTTACCTTGGGATCAAATAGGTTATTGGGCAGTTAAAATAGTAACAGGTGTGCCTGATGCTATTCCTATTATAGGATCACCTATAGTAGAGTTATTGCGTGGGAGTGTTAGTGTAGGTCAATCTACATTAACTCGTTTTTATAGTTTACATACTTTTGTATTACCTCTTTTAACTGCAGTTTTTATGTTGATGCATTTTTTAATGATCCGCAAACAAGGCATTTCAGGTCCTTTATAAATTATTAGAATGTAATTTTAACAAATTTATATAATGTAGTAATTTTTTTATATTAAAAAAATACCTACAAATCAAAATTATTTATTGCCATTAGTTTTTTAATACTTTAGGTCTTTAAAAAAATTTATGGATTTTCTGTATTTTATTTAAAAGTTTTATTTAAATAAAATATATATTTATTTTTTGAGACAAATTTAATTATGGGAGTGTGTGACTTGAATTAATTGTTAAACTTTGTAGCTTTTTTAATCTACTACATTATAAAAATAAAATGTATTGTTATCCCAACTTATTTTATAAAAAAATAGGAAAATAAAAAACTTGGGTAAAATTTTTAAATAAAATTTTTTCTATGATTTAATAAATGAAAAAAAAGGCTTCATAAAATTCAATAAAAAAAATAAGCATATTTATTACATTTATATATTTATTAACATTATATGATAAAAAAACTACATTCATTTCTTTTGAGTTTTTTAATATAAAAAATCATAGAAGTAAAAAAAAAATCTAATGAAAAAAAAAGTGAATATATTAACAAGTTAATTTTAAGTAAGTATATAATTTAAAAAGTTTTAAAAAAGAAAACTTATAAAAAATAAGACAATCCAAAAATCATACTAATAATAATATTAGTTTTTATTAAAAATAAAAAACGTATACTTGGATTTTGAATTTTTTTTAATGAAATAAATTTATTTAATATATTTATTTTATATATATTAAATAACTATTAAATAAGTTTTTTTTTTAATAAAAATAATTTGAGTTGGATGAATAAAAAATTCAGGTCCAATTCTGTAAGGGGAATTAAATAACCTATCTTAATAACAAAAAAACCTGATTTAAGTGACCCTATATTACGTGCTAAATTAGCTAAAGGTATGGGACATAATTATTACGGAGAACCTGCCTGGCCTAATGATCTTTTATACATTTTTCCAGTAGTTATTTTAGGTACTATTGCATGTAGTGTAGGTTTAGCCGTTTTAGAACCCTCTATGATTGGTGAGCCAGCAAATCCTTTTGCAACTCCATTGGAAATATTACCTGAATGGTATTTCTTTCCTGTTTTTCAAATACTTCGTACAGTTCCCAACAAATTGTTAGGTGTTCTTTTAATGGCTGCAGTACCTGCAGGATTATTAACAGTACCTTTTTTAGAAAATGTAAATAAATTTCAAAATCCTTTTCGTCGTCCAGTAGCAACAACAGTTTTTTTAATTGGTACTGCAATATCTCTTTGGTTAGGTATTGGAGCAGCTTTACCTATTGATAAATCATTAACTTTAGGTCTTTTTTAAAATATTAAAATATTAATTTATTTATTATTAATTGTTTACGACTTAGTTAATATTTAGAGAGAAGTTACTTTAAAGTAACTTCTCTCTAAATATTAACTAAGTCGTAAACAATTAAATTTATTTAATATTTTTATAAAAAATAAAAAAATAGTTAATTTAACTAATTAACTATTTTTTTATCTTATACACGTCGTTTTTTTGGAGGTCTACATCCATTATGTGGCATAGGAGTTACATCACGAACAAAATTTAAAATAATACCACTTCTACGAATAGTTCGTAAAGCTGTATCTCGTCCTGGGCCAGGACCACTAATCATAACTTCTGCTTGTTTCATACCTTGATCAATCAAAACTCGAATAGCATTTTCTGCGGCAGTTTGAGCTGCAAAAGGTGTACTTTTTTTTGTACCTTTGAAACCACAAGCACCTGCGGAAGACCAAGAAACAGCTTGTCCGCGTATATCCGTTACAGTAACAATTGTATTGTTAAAACTTGCTTGAATATGAATAACTCCTTTAGGTATTCTACGTTTACCTTTACGTAAACTAATTTTTTTTACTAATTTTGGCATAATTATTTATTTATTTATTTCAAAAAGTTATTGTATTTTAATATTTTTATATACTTGTTTTAAATAAAAGTCTATATAAAAAAGATTTACATATATTTTTCATAATTTTATTAAAAGCTTATAATTATCCTTGTCTTTGTTTATGTTTTGGATTAGAACAAACTACCATAATTCTTTTTCGTCTACGAATTAATCGACAATTATCACAAATTTTTTTAACAGAAGCACGAACTTTCATTTTTATATTCCTATTACTATGTTATTTATAATATAAAAAAAAAATTTATATTAAATTTTTTAATTTATTACAATTTTGATATTTTTGATTTCAAAAAAAATTAACTATTTTGCGATTTAGCACGAAGACGATAAGTTATACGTCCTTTAGTTAAGTCATAAGGACTTAATTCTACTTTAACGCGGTCTCCTGGTAATATTCTAATATAATTTCGTCTTATTTTTCCTGAAATATGAGTTAAAACTTCACATCCATTGTCTAAACAAACTCGAAACATTGCATTAGGAAGTGATTCTGTGACTATACCTTCCATATCAATCAAATTTTGTTTCTTCATTAAAGGGAAAATTTCCTTTTTTAATTTAACTAACGTTTAAAAATATAGTACTAGCTAGCTTTTTTTTATTTACAAAGATTTTCCTATACAAAAGATTTAAATAAAATGTAAATAAATTACCATACATAACATAAAATTTCTCCTCCAATTTGTTTTTCTCGTGCTTCTCGATCTGTCATGATTCCTTGAGACGTTGAAAGAATAACAATTCCCATTCCACCTAAAACTTTTGGAATTTCTTTATGATTAGAATACATTCTTAAACCGGGTTTACTAATACGTCGTAAAGTTGTTATATAAGGTTTTTTTTTTCTTCCTTGATATTTCAAAGTAAAAATTAAAAAAGAATTTTTATTTTCTTGATGTTCTCTAAAATTTTCTATAAAACCTTCTTGTAATAAAATTTTTCCAATATTTCGAGTAATATTAGTGGCTGGTACTTGAACTGTTTTTGTTTTTTCCAAATTTGCATTTCTTATAGATGTAATCATATTAGCAATAGTATCGTTACTCATGAAAACTCCTTTTTATTATTAATATAAATAAGCTTTTTTAAATTTATTAAAAATTTCTAATACAAAAAAGTAATTTTAATTTTTTTTTTTATTTTTTTTTCTAATTTTAAAATAAAAATAATTAAAATATGAAATACAAAAAAATACATAAAAATAATATTAATTTATTTTGAATAATAATATTAATATTAAATTTCTTTTTATTTCAAAATTATATAAATAAATACTTTTAAAATTTTATTAATTGAAATTAATAAAAAAAAAGATAAAAATTTCTACTTTTTTTTTTTATAATACCTCAGGAGCTAATGAAACTATTTTAGTAAAATTAAAATCTCTTAATTCTCGTGCAACAGGACCAAAAACACGTGTTCCTTTAGGGTTTCCTTCTTGATTAATAACAACGGCAGCATTATCATCAAATTGTATAATAGTTCCATTTTTGCGTCTCAGTTCTTTACAAGTTCGTACAACTACTGCTCGAACTATTTCCGATTTTTTTAATGGCATATTTGGTACTACTTCTTTAACTACGGCGATGATTATATCACCAATATGTGCATATTTACGATTACTTGCGTTTAAAATTTGTATACACATTAATTTTCGTGCTCCACTGTTATCGGCTACATTTAAATAAGTTTGAGGTTGAATCATTTATTTTTTTTAACCCCTTTTTAAATAAAAAAAAAGGGGGGGGAGAGAAAAAGAATTACAAAATAAAATCTTACTAATTTTAATTATTTTTATAATTATTGTTTTTTTTTAGATAACATTGTAGTTATATTTAATTTTCTTTATTAGTTTTTTTTTTTATAAGTGTAGTAGTAATAAATTGAGTACGTATAGGCATTTTGTATGCTGCGATTCTCATAGCCGCTTTAGCAATAGTTTCTGGTATTCCACTTATTTCATAAAGTATTCTACCTGGTTTAACAACAGATACCCAATATTCTGGTGATCCCTTTCCTGAACCCATACGTGTTTCTGCAGGTCGCATAGTAATAGATTTATCTGGAAATATACGTATCCATAATTTTCCACCACGACGTGCATAACGCGTAATTGCTCGTCGTCCTGCTTCTATTTGTCGAGAAGTAATCCAAGCTGGTTCCAATGCTTGAAGGGCGAATTTACCAAAACAAATAGAATTACCTCGAGTAGATATTCCTTTCATTCGTCCTCGATGTTGTTTACGAAATTTTGTTCTTTTAGGGTTATAGTCGATTTTTTGTCTCTATTTCAAAATCGGATATGAAGGTTTTCTTTCATCCGGCTTCTCATGAAAAATATTATTGTAAATTTTCTTTTTTTAATATTCGTTTTTAGTACATAAATTTTAGTAAGTTAGTAAAAAAAGAATAATAATATAAAGTACAATGTAAAATTTTATATTAAAGTTTCACGGGCGAATATTAACTCATTTAGTTTTAACTAATAATAACTAGTTAACTAGTTATTACTTTTTTTTTATAATTTTTTAAATTTGGTTTTTTTCGCCATCCCATCTAATAATTAAATATAATTTAATATTTATTTTGTTTAATTATAGATCATGTCGTTTTCATTACTTTCAAATAGGTGTTTAGGTTTTTTTTTTTTTTACAGTGGAGTTTTTTCTTTTTTTTCATCAAATTTATTAGTCTTTTTTGATGCAAAACTTTTTTATTAATTATTATTAAAATGAAGTTTTTTTAATTTTTTATTACACTGTTTTTTTTATTTCAATTTAACCATACAAATTTAATAATAATTTTTTATTTTTTTATTATAAAATATTTTTTGCTTCATAAATATTTTTTATGAAAAAAGAATTTAAATGAAATTTAATAATTCATTTATTGAGTTAGTTCAATAAAAAGCAAAGAATTAGTTTCCAGTTTATATTGGAATTTATTGAGTTTTTTTTGCTGATTAAAAAAAATATCAATTTTAACGACTCACACACTAAGCATAGCAAATTTTTTGAAATTTAATAAAATTATAAATATAAATAAATTTTTAAAATAATAAAAACAAATTTAATATTAAGATAAAAAAATTAAAACACATTATCTTTCATCTTGGAATATCCAAATTTTTATTCCTAATACTCCATAAATAGTTTGTGCTGGATAATAACAATAATCAATTTTAGCTCGAAGAGTTTGCAAAGGAACTCTTCCTTCTCTAGCCCATTCTACACGAGCAATTTCAGCTCCATTAAGACGTCCTGCAATTTGTATTTTAATACCTTTTACATTTGTTTTTTTAGCTAATTCAATAGCTTTTTTCATAGTTCTTCTAAAAGCAACTCGACTTTCTAATTGTAAAGCAATATATTCCGCAAGAATATTAGGTTCTCCATATGGCTTTGTTATTTCTGTTAAAGTCATTTGAAGTTTTTGATCTCCGGAAGTTAACATACTTTGTACATCTTTTTTTAATTGTTCAATACCACGACTACGATTTTTTATCAATAATGCAGGAAATCCGGTTTGTATTTCAACTTGAATCAAATCTGTTTTTCTTTTTATTTCAATACGTGCAATTCCTCCATAATTTGAAGAATTTCTTATATTTTTGTATATATAATCTTCAATACAAGAACGTATTTTTTGATCTTCTTGCAAAAGTTTAGAGTAATTTTTTGGTTTTGCAAACCAATAAGAATGATGGTTTTGATTCACACCAAGACGAAAACCAAGTGGATTAATTTTTTGTCCCATTCTTTTCTTCCTTTCTAAATGATATTAGTTTTTAAATGATGTTAGCATTACTTTTTTTACTGATTTTTAGTTTTTACAATAATAGTTATATGACAAGTAGGTTTTTGAATAGGATATCCTCGTCCTTGAGCTCTTGGTTGAAATCTTTTTAAAACAACTCCTTTGTTTACTTGTGCTTCACTTATAATTAAATTAGCTTTATTAATTTTTAAATTATTACTTGCATTGGCTGCTGCCGAAGAAATTAATTGTAATATAGGATAACATGCTCGATAAGGCATAAACTCTAATATCATAAGTGCTTGTTCATATGAAAGACCCCGGATTTGATTAATTACTCTTCGAGCTTTATAAGAAGACATACGTATATGTTTGGCTAAAGCTTTGGCTTCTAAATTTTCTTTGTCATGTTTCATTGAGCCTTACCTCCTAATTAACGACGAGATTTTTTGTCACTTTTTGCATGTCCTCGAAAATTTCGTGTAGGTGCAAATTCTCCTAATTTATGACCTATCATACGATCTGTTATATAAATAGGTAAATGTTCTTGTCCATTATGAACAGCAATAGTATGTCCAATCATTGTGGGTACAATAGTGGATGCGCGAGACCAAGTAACTATAATTTTTCTCTCTTTTTTTAAATTAAGATTTTCAATTTTTTTTAGTAAATGGTCAGCTACAAAAGGGCCTTTTTTTAGTGAACGTGTCATTACCAACTACCTTTTGTTTTTATGTATATATATATATTTTTTTTTTCAAAATTAATTATCCATTTTTACGCCGACGTAAAATTAAAGGATTACTATATTTTTTAATTTTTCGAGTTCTTGTTCCAAGTGCAGTATGACCCCATGGTGTTAATGGTTTTTTTCTTCCAATAGGAGCTCGTCCTTCACCGCCTCCATGAGGATGATCTATAGGATTCATAACAACGCCTCTTACTCGAGGACGTTTTCCTAACCATCGTTTTGATCCGGCTTTACCTAAACTTTTATTACTAGTATCAGCATTTCCAATTTGTCCAATTGTAGCTAAAGAATTTTGAGATACTAAACGAACTTCGCCAGAAGGTAATCGTAAAGTAGCTAATTTACCTTCTTTTGCAATAAGTTTCGCTACAGTTCCAGCAGTTCTGACTAATTGTCCACCTTTTCCAGGTGTTATTTCTATATTGTGTATAGCAGTGCCTAAAGGCATATTGGTTGAAGTAGACTTTTTTTTTTTTTATACCGAAATAAAGTCTCTTCCCAAACTGTACAAGCCTTTCTCAAGGCATACAGCTTTCTAGATGTATATTTTGTTATATAATTGGTAATAATTTTAATTATGATTATTATTTTTTTTAATTATATACATCCTAGTTTTTTCATCATCTAACGTACTTTTTTGTATAACGTTAAACTGAATGACTTTATAGATTTACGTTAACATTTTTTGTTTAATTAATAACTTAGGAGGCTTTTTTTTTTTTTTTAAATCACTTTACAGTTTCAAAATTGCCTTTGACCATCAATTTGAATGTGATTAACTTATTTTTATGTATTAAATAAAAAACAAGTGTTGCCAATATTTTATTATATGCTTAAGTTAAAATAAAAATTTCTCCATATTATAATATCTTTAAATTTTTTATTATCATATTAAAATATTTTAGTAAAAAATTATAACACAGGCTGTTGTTCCTTTTTAGTTTCCTTTCAAGGTTATGGTAGTAATTTTTTTTTATTAGTACTTAATTATTGTTAGATTTATAGATTTTACTGCAAATCTACTTGGTTTTTTCCAATTACGTAAAAAAATAATTCAAACCGCACTCAAAGGTAAGGCATTTCCTATTAAAATAGGAGCTTCATTACTAGAAATAATTGTATCTCCAATTTTTATTCCGCGAGGATGTAAAATATATCTTTTTTCTCCATCTTCATAATTTACTAAGCATATATTTGCAGTACGATTAGGATCATATTCAATACTTGTAATGTTTCCTGATATATTTTTTTTATTTCGTCTAAAATCAATTTGACGATATAAACGTTTGTGACCTCCTCCTTTATATCGGCTAGTAATAATTCCTTGATTATTACGCCCTTGTTTGTTATGTTTTTGAAAAGTTAGTTTTTTTTGTGGATGAGATTTAACTATTTCTTCAAAACTTAGTACAGAACGATTTCGTGTGCCCGGAGTATAGGCTTTGTATAAACGTATAGTCATAAATAAGGTAGATAAAATTAAAAAGTTTATTTGTTTGAAAATAGTGGAATAGAATAACCCGATTGAAGTGTAATAATCATTCGTTTATAACGTATTGAATGTCCTATAATTGGACCTATTTTTTTTTTTTTTTTTGGAGGTATATGACTATTTATTGCTTTTACTTTTACATTAAAGAAATTTTCAGTCCATTTTTTTATTTGTGTTTTAGTCGATTTTTTATTAACATCAAAAGTATATTGATTTTTTTCTAATAAACGAATTGTTTTTTCTGTAAGTACTGGATATTTTACCTCATCCATAATTGTTTTTTGCTCCTTTTTATTAAAAAATATTTTTAAATATTTTTTTATTGTATCAGAAAAAATAAATATTATAAATATACTTTTTTTTTTATTAAGCTTATTTATTAATTAATAATATTAGTAAGTTTTTTTTTTATTTTATTTTTAGTAATTTTAAATTTTGTTTGTGCATCCAACAGGAGTTGAACCTGCGAATTCTCCAATTATGAGTTGGGTGCTTTAACCGTTCAGCTATGGATGCTATTTTTTTTAAGGTATTTATTTGTTTTTATTTTGTATAACAACATATATTATACTATAACAACATATATTATACTATGTTTTAAGAAAAAAAAATGCAACATCACTATAATTGAGTAATAAGTAAGAATTCATTTTATGAAAATATTATTTAACTTTTGTGCTTTGATTGGTTTAAATTGTCTGAGATAATAACTTTGATGACTTACGTTTAAGAGATATTTATATTAGATATAATCTGATCTCTGATCAATGTATAAAGCTTACAAACAGTAATAATTATGGCCAAAAAAAGAATCAACTTCTTTTATCAGTTATTGTTATTCGGGGTTAGTTAAAACTTTGAACTGTTTGTATCAGTCTTATCAG